GCATAAATGATCTTTAAAATAGGTTATTGATTTTTTCAAACAAGTTTCTACGAAAAACCAAATTATTACAATTTGTAGGTCAAAGATAAATTGTAACTTAAATACGATAATTTGTATAACTAAAATTTTTATTATGCTTCCTAAGTTATGAAATAAATACTAGATGTGAATAAATAAAGTCATTCTTTCTGATGCTAAATGAAAAAAAGCCAGATGATGGAAAAAACCAAGGATGTATAAAAAATTAAATACTTAACTATTTTTATTTCAAACATCCAGAAAGCTGTATGCTTTAAACAAAGCTTGTACAGTTTGGGGAGAGGCTACGAAAAAATTGTCAAAGTCTACTTCAACCAATATGCCTTTAGGCACTGCTATTCATAATATAGAAACAAAACCTGGAAAAGGTGGACAATTAGTAAGAGCTGCGGGAACTGTTGCTAAAATTGTTGCAAAAGAAGGTCAATTAGTAACATTGAGATTACCGTCAGGAGAAATTCGCTTAATTTCTCAAAAATGTTTAGCAACGATTGGACAAATTGGTAATGCTGACATAAACAACCTAGGAATGGGTAAAGCAGGGTCTAAACGTTGGTTAGGTAAACGTCCAAAAGTCAGAGGGGTAGTTATGAATCCTATAGATCATCCTCATGGAGGAGGTGAGGGAAAAGTACCTATTGGTAGAAAAAAACCATTAACTCCTTGGGGTCATCCTGCACTTGGAAAAAGAAGTCGTAAAAATAATAAATATAGCGATACTCTTATCCTTCGACGTAGAATAAATTAAGAAGGGAGAAAATAAAAAAAAAATAAAGGATTACTGACAATGACACGTTCGATAGAGAAAGGTCCTTTTGTAGCTGATCATTTATTAAAAAAAATTGAGAATCTTAATCTAATGAAGGAAAAAAAAATAATAATAACATGGTCTCGTGCAACTACAATTGTACCTACAATGATTGGTCATACAATTGCTATTCATAATGGACAAGAACATTTACCTATTTATATAACAGATCTCATGGTTGGTCACAAATTAGGAGAATTTGCACCTACTCGAACTTTTAGGGGACATGCAAAGAATGATAAAAAATCTCGGCGTTAACTAGAGGATAAATTAAAATGGAAACTACGATCTCTAATCAAAAAATTAAAGTTTTAGCTAGACATATACGTATGTCTTCCCATAAGATAAGAAGGGTTGTTAATCCAATCCGTGGTCGTTCTTACGAACAAGCACTGATGATATTGGAATTTATGCCATATCGTGCATGTGACCCAATATTACAATTACTTTCTTCTGCTGCCGCAAATGCAAATAACAATTTTGGAATAAATAAAACTGATTTATTTATAAAAATAATTCAAGTAGACGGGGGACCCTTTTTGAAACGTTTTCGGCCTAGAGCTCAAGGACACGCTTATCCCATACATAAGCCTACTTGTCATATAACTATTGTAATGGGAGTAAAATAATAAAATTTCACTAATACAATCCGAAAGATAAAATATATGGGACAAAAAATAAACCCACTTGGTTTTAGACTTGGTATAACACAAAATCATCGTTCGTATTGGTTTGCAAAACCTAAAAAGTATTCCAAACTATTCGAAGAAGATAAAAAAATACGTAATTGCATCGAATTTTACGTACGTGAAAATATAAGAAATTCTTCAAATTATGGTGGAATTGCACGTATCGAAATTGAGAGAAAAACAGATTTGATTCAAGTTGAAATACATACAGGGTTCCCGGCTTTGTTAGTAGAAAGCCGTAATCGAGGAATCGAACAATTAAAGACTGATGTACAAAAAATATTAAACCCTGTAGATAGAAAACTTAGAATGACTTTAATTGAAATAGCTAAACCTTATTGTGAACCGAACATTCTTGCGGAGTATATTGCTTTACAATTAGAAAATAGGGTAGCTTTTAGAAGAACTGTCAGAAAAGCTATTGAATTAGCAAGAAAAGGAGATATTGGAGGTATCAAAATCCAAATAGCAGGACGTCTTAATGGTGCTGAAATAGCACGCGTTGAATGGGCACGAGAAGGTAGAGTTCCTTTACAAACTGTTAGAGCTAGAATTAATTATTGCTATTATGCGGCTCAAACAATATATGGAGTACTAGGTATAAAAGTTTGGATTTTTCAAAACGAAGAATAACTTTTTTTTTCATAATTCAATTAATTCCATAATATATTTAACACAAAAAAATTGCTATGCTTAGTGTGTGACTCGTTCGTATAAAATTTTGACTTTTTTGTCAAATTTTTAAAAATCTAGTATTTTTACTAGAAATATAATTCATGATCTCATATTGGAATCAACCAATGAACAAACTAAAAAAAATATTATATAAAATAAAAGATTTTTTAAATAATGTTTCCACAGAATATAAAATTATTTTCTTGTGAAGCGAAACAAAATCTATAAACAATCGTATGGTTTTCTAAAAGATAAAAAATTTTTGAACAGTACTATGAAGCACAAAAAGATAGAGAGCTTGAATTCCATAAAGACTAAGAAACTTGAATAAACAAATATGAGCTCCACTGTAGTAAAAAAACCTAATCGGAAAAAAAAACTAAATCATGAAAACGAAGGAATTTTTGAGAATAATTATATTCTCAAAAATAGGATAGCGAAAAAAACCAATAATTATTATGTATTATTTTCATTTCTAATACAATAAAAAAAATTGAATTAATTTTTATTCAATACAAAATTATTTAAGAGTCAATATTCGCCCATGAATTTGCATTTCTTGCTTAAATTATTTGAAATTCAAAAAAATCTTTAATTTTTTGAATTCATGAGGAGCTGGATGAGAATAAATTTTTCACGTCCAGTTCTGGAATAGCGATAAATTTTATATCGACTACAACCCCAAAAGAACGAAATTTCGTAAACAACATAGAGGAAACTTAAAAGGAATCGCTACTCGAGGTAATTCAATTTGCTTCGGAAAATTTGCTCTTCAAGCACTTGAACCTGCTTGGATTACGTCCCGACAAATAGAAGCGGGAAGACGAGCCATCACTCGTTATGCTCGTCGAGGTGGTAAATTATGGATTCGTATATTTCCTGATAAACCTATTACTATACGACCTGCAGAAACACGAATGGGTTCCGGGAAAGGATCTCCAGAATATTGGGTAGCCGTGGTTAAACCCGGTAAAATACTTTATGAAATAAGTGGAGTATCCGCAAATATTGCTAAAACTGCGATGAAAATCGCTGCATATAAAATGCCTATACGTACAAGTTTTATTACCACAAGTATTAATTAGAAACATATAAAAAAAATATATTCAAATTTTTTCAACCCTGCCTTTTTTTCTAAATAATTCAATATAGAGTATTAGAAATAATTCAAATTTTGGGCAAAGAGGAAAAAAGATTATAAAAAAACGATGAAAATGATTCAACCTCAAACTTATTTAAACGTTGCAGATAATAGTGGAGCTCGAAAATTAATGTGTATTAGAGTCACAGGAACAAGTAATCGTAAATATGCAAATATTGGTGATACTATTATCGCTGTGGTTAAAGAAGCAGTTCCAAATATGCCCATAAAAAAATCAGAAATAGTTAGAGCAGTTATCGTGCGTACTCGCAAAGATTTTAAACGTAGCAATGGTTCAATAATAAAATTTGACGATAATGCAGCAGTTGTTATTAATCAAGAAGGTAACCCCAAAGGAACTCGTGTTTTTGGTCCCATTGCTAGAGAATTGCGAGAATCTAATTTCACAAAAATAGTTTCATTAGCACCAGAAGTTCTATAAATAATTTTTTTATTTTTAGTATTATTTGGAATATCATTCGATAGATCGAGTATTTAGTAAAAAATTATAACTAAAATTGAAGATTAATCGAACGAAAAAGAAAAAAAACTTATAAAAATATTTTTAAATGAATTCCAGGAATTTAGATGAGTAACGATACCATTACTAATATGATAACCTCTATAAGAAATGCAAACTTGGGAAAAGTAAAAGCAATTGAAATACCTGCTACTAATGCAACTAGAGATATTGCAAAAATTCTTTCACAAGAAGGTTTTATAGAAGATTTTATTGATAATCAACGAGATGCAAAAAATATTTTGATGTTAAGATTAAAATATCAGGGTAGGAAAAAAAAATCATATATAACAACTTTAAGACGTATTAGTAAACCAGGTTTACGAATATATTCAAATCATAAGGAAATTCCAAAAGTTTTAGGGGGTATGGGAATCGTAATTCTTTCAACTTCTAGAGGAATTATGACAGATCGCGAAGCTCGACAAAAAAAAATTGGGGGAGAACTTTTATGTTATGTGTGGTGATTTGGGGTATAGAACTTTCATAAAAAGCTAGCTGGACTGTTTTATTAATGTTAGGTTATTAAAAGGAAGATTCTCCTCCCAATGGAAAAACAAAATTTAATTGATATGGAAGGTCTGGTTACGGAATCACTTCCTAATGCAATGTTTAGAGTCTGTTTAGATAATGGGTGTCAGGTATTGACTCACATTTCGGGAAGAATAAGACGAAATTATATACGAATATTGCCAGGAGATAGGGTAAGAGTAGAATTAAGTCCTTATGATTTAAGTAAAGGTCGAATAACGTATAGGCTTCGAGCAAAATCTTCGAATAATTGAAACAAAAAAATTTAGATACTAAAGATGAAAATACGTGCTTCTGTTCGTAAAATTTGTGATAATTGTCGATTAATTCGTCGTAAAAGACGAATAATGGTAGTTTGTTCCAACCCTAAACATAAACAAAGACAGGGTTAGAAAAAAAAATTTTAGTTGAAATATCTCGGATTGTATTATATATACCAAACTATGCCGAAATCTATAAAAAAAATAAATCTTCGTAAAAATAAACGTAGATTGCCAAAAGGAGTTATTCACATCCGAGCAAGTTTTAATAATACAATTGTAACTATTACAGATATACGGGGACAAGTTGTTTCCTGGTCTTCAGCTGGTGCTTGTGGTTTCAAAGGTGCAAAAAAAAGTACACCCTTCGCAGCCCAAACAGCCGCAGAAAATGCCATTCGACTTTTAATCGATCAAGGTATGAAACAAGCTGAGGTTATGATTAGTGGCCCGGGTCCTGGAAGAGATACAGCACTACGAGCTATTCGTAGAAGTGGTTTAACAATAAATTTTGTACGTGATGTCACACCGATGCCACATAATGGATGTAGACCTCCCAAAAAAAGACGTGTATGAAAAATGGAAAAAATATTAATAATATGATCCAGGATGAAATAGGAATATCTACGCAAACATTGCAATGGAGGTGTATTGAATCCAGAATGGAAAGTAAACGTCTTCTTTATGGACGATTTGCTATTTCACCTTTTAGAAAAGGTCAAGCCAATACAGTTGGAATAGCTATGCGTAGAGCATTACTTAATGAGATTGAAGGAGCTTCTGTTACATCTGTTATAATAAAAGGAGTGAAACATGAATACTCCACAATAATTGGTATTCAAGAATCTATTCATGATATTTTGATTAACTTAAAAGAAATTATTTTAAAAAGCGATTCTTACGAATTACAAAAAGCATATATTTCTATTTCCGGACCAACAAAAGTAACTGCTCAAGATATCAAAGGCCCATCTTCTATTCGTATAATTGATACTACACAATATATAGCAACTTTAACTAAAGCCATTTCATTGGATATCGAATCAAATATTGAAAAAGATCGTGGATATCGCATAGAAAATTCAAAAAAACATCACGAAAATCTTTTTCCAATCGACGCAGTTTTTATGCCAATAAGAAATGCAAATTATAGTGTTCATTCTTTCGAAAGTAAAACAAAAACAAAAGAAATACTTTTTCTTGAAATATGGACTGATGGAAGTCTGACTCCAAAAGAAGCACTTTATGAAGCTTCTCGAAATTTAATTGATTTATTTATTCCTCTCACTAATTCTGAAAAGACAGAAAAGAATTCGGAGATGGAAAAAAAAAAAGAATTTGATATGCCTTGTTTCCCTTTTCAATTTGTACCAATTGATATGGAAGAAATGACAAAAGATATCGCTTTTAAACATATATTTATTGATCAATTAGAATTACCAGCTAGAGCATATAATTGTCTTAAAAGAGTCAATGTACATACTATAGCTGATTTATTAAATTATAGTGAGAATGATTTGGTAAAAATAAAAAATTTTGGGAAAAAATCAGTTGAACAAGTCTTAGAAGCTTTAAAAAAACGGTTTTTGGTTGATTTACCAAAAAGTAAAAACTATCTCAATTGAGATAGTTTTTACTTTTTGGTAAATCAACCAATTTTTTAATAAAGAAATATTTTTATCTTTGATCGAATAAACAAGAATTATTAGAATAATCCTAAAGTGAGAGATTTATCAATCGGTAAAGCAGCTCCAATGCCTAACCAAAGAGCTGCAATAGTACCAATTAAAAAAACTGTCGTAGCTACCGGACGACGGAAAGGATTTTGAAATTTATTAACATTTTCTAAAAAAGGTACTGTTAATAATCCTGCAGGTACTGCAGCCATTAAAAGTACACCTAATAATTTATTAGGTACTGTACGAAGAATTTGAAACACGGGAAAAAAATACCACTCCGGCAATATTTCTAAAGGTGTTGCAAATGGATTTGCCGGTTCACCAATCATAGAAGGTTCTAAAACAGCTAAACCTACAGTACATGCAATAGTACCTAAAATAACTACTGGAAAAATATACAAAAGATCATTAGGCCAAGCGGGCTCTCCGTAATAATTATGCCCCATACCTTTAGCTAACTTAGCTCGTAATATAGGATCACTCAAATCAGGTTTTTTTGTTACTAGGGTAGGTTTTAAGTTTTCTTACCCCCCAAAAGAACTGGACATGATAATTTATTATCATCCAGCTCAAGTAATGACCATAATAATATATAAATATATTATAAAAACATATGTAATGTTTTATTCAATACTCATAATCCAAATAAATGAAACTTTTTTATTTTCGGATAATCTCTTCTTATTTTTATTTTTTTCAAATAAAAAATTATGACCCATTAATTATTTTGCTCTTCAATCGTATTTCATTAGATCTTTTTATTATTCCGATAATTTGGTAAGAAACGCAAAAGGAATGAATGCATTTCTATACTATAATTTTATATTTATATTCCCACATAAAAATATACAATAAAACTCTCTTTGGATTTGACGAAATCTTATCTTATTATTTCAATTTTTGATCATAGAATTATATTTCTTGAAAACTACCCAAGTTTTTACTTTATCCTCTATAGAAAGAATTGGGATAAAAACACATAGTATTATTACCATTATTTATGCGACAGAGTAAATAAAAATTCTGTATCGCAAAATTAATTATTGGATGGAGTCACACACTCCCATAATCCATTTCTCCTTAAAAAAAAAAATTATTTTAATATGTGTCTCATTTCGAAATGAAGAAAAAACCAAATAAATCACAATCAGGCAATGAAATATTATTATCAGAAATTATAATGGACCCGAAATTCCTTGTTTACGAATCATTAAGAAATGCATTAACATAACTATTGCGGTAAGCAATGGTAATATAAAAGTATGCAAACTATAAAAACGAGTTAACGTAGACTGACCAACACTCACGCTTCCTCTTAATAATTCGACTAATGGAGATCCTACTATTGGAATAGCTTCGGGTACACCAGTTACAATTTTGACAGCCCAATAACCAATTTGATCCCAGGGTAATGAATAACCTGTTACACCAAAAGATACGGTTAATACTGCTAAAATAACACCAGTTACCCAAGTTAACTCCCGGGGTTTTTTAAAACCTCCCGTGAGATAAACACGAAAGATGTGCAAAATCATCATCAGAACCATCATACTCGCTGACCATCGATGAACCGATCGGATGAGCCAACCAAAATTGACTTCAGTCATTATATATTGAACCGAAGAAAAAGCTTCAATTACAGTAGGGCGATAATAAAAAGTCATAGCAAAACCAGTAGCTACTTGAACTAAAAAACAAGTTAAAGTAATCCCGCCTAAGCAATAAAATATATTAACATGCGGAGGTACATATTTACTGGTAATATCATCTGCAATCGCTTGAATCTCAAGACGTTCTTCAAACCAATCGTACACTTTATTGGGATAGTTTACAACACCCCCCAAAAAACCGTAAATGATTATTTATAATCATACGGCTCAAACGGATCAAAAATTAAAATATTTTTAAATATATATTTTATTTGAAATATTTTGGATTTTTTACTCGATAAAATCTCAAGTTTTTTTCTTTTTACGAATATTTTTAAAATTTTGAGAAATCTTTTTCTTTTTATTGTTAAACCAATCCCAAGATTCTCTTGTTCAAATCGGAATAATTATTCTTCAAACCTTAGATTTCTTTTACACTCTGATGACTTGAAAAAAAAAAGATGTAATGGATTTTATTCTTTTTTTATCATTAATTAGAAAAATATTTTGATTAAATAAATTTTTTAGTAATAATTTTTTCCATATCTATAGAGATCATTTTTTTGATGTAAAAAACAATTTGAATTAAAAGATATTAAGAAATCGATAACAAAGCGAAATCCATAAATTTATAAAAATTAATCATAGTTTTTATTTCTCTCATTTTTGTGCTTTAAACGCCGACGATTCCGGGAGCATTTGACAAAGTAAGAAACTTCCATGATTAAAAGAAGTTACGAATTATATCGTACTATTCATACCGATTGAGTCAAACAAGTCGCGCACCCATATTCGAAAATCCTTCCGATTAATAATCACACAATTGAACTACCTAGAACTGGGATAAAAAAAAATAATTTTTTTATCACCAACTAACAGGAACTCCATCTAATAGAACGGAAGAGTTATAAAGTTCCAAAATAATAACTAAAAAAACTGCAAAAAGAGCCATTGCAATACCCATAAGAGGGGTTGTTCCCCAACCAGGGGCTACTTTACCATACTCCGAATTAAGTGGTTTTAATATGTCACCTATACCGCTTTTTTTTCCTTTGGTTTTGGGAGCGTCATCAATAATTTGTGTAGCCATAAAACTTATCAGATTTTTTTGTTGGGATTTATTAACTTTGTATACTATTATATTAAAAATATACATCGGAATATACCATTATCTTGGAATTACTTAACAATGGAAACTGCAACTTTAGTCGCTATTTTTATATCTTGTTTACTATTTAGTTTTACCGGTTATGCCCTGTATACCGCTTTCGGAAAACCTTCTAATGAACTTAGGGATCCTTTCGAAGAACATGAAGACTAAAATATGACTAATGACTTTTTCTTTCGAGAAAGTCATTGGTCGTTAAAGTAGTATACGATTCAATAGAAAAAAAATCATTTTTTTCCTTTGCTTGGTACTTTAGGCGGTTCTCTAAAAAAAATGGCGAAAAAAATAATTCCTAAAGTACCTACCAACAAAAATGTATAAACCAATGCTTCCATATGTTTGTATATTGAGTAAAAATTTAAGAGAATTTTTATAGACAAATTTTAAAAATTGAACATTATTTTTTTGGAAAAAACCATAAAAAATAATATAATTTAGATTTTTTATCTCTTGGTTGTTAAATCTCCCAATTTTTGAAACGCTCCAAATTCGAGTTGGGCATCCAGATCCGGATCAATACCTGCAAAAACATCTCTAAACAATGTTCTAGAACCGTGCCAAATATGACCGAAAAAGAAAAGAATAGCAAATGTCGCATGACCAAAAGTGAACCAACCTCGAGGACTGCTTCGAAAAACACCATCAGACTTTAAAGTAGCACGGTCAAATTCAAAAATTTCACCCAATTGAGCACGTCTAGCATATTTTTTTACAGTAGCTGGATCATCGAAACTAACTCCAGCGAGTTCACCACCATAAAACTCAACAGTGACCCCTACTTGTTCAACACTATATTTTGATTCGGCTCTCCTAAACGGAACATCAGCTCGGACAATACCTTGTTCATCTACCAAAACGACAGGAAAAGTTTCAAAAAAAGTAGGCATACGGCGTACAAAAAGTTCATGCCCTTCTTTATCTTTAAAAACAGCATGACCTAACCATCCAACAGCTATTCCGTCTCCATTATCCATTGCACCAGCTCTGAATAAACCACCTTTGGCCGGGTTATTACCAATATAATCATAAAATGCTAATTTTTCAGGAATTTTTGACCAAGCTTCCGATATATTAAGGTTTTCTGCCTTACTTAAACGAATTCGTCGATCTATTTCTTGTTGAAAAAATCCTAAATCCCATTGATAACGCGTAGGACCAAATAATTCTATTGGAGTCGCTGCAGAACCATACCACATAGTTCCAGCAACTACGAAAGCGGCGAAAAAAACAGCTGCAATACTACTTGATAGGACTGTTTCAACATTTCCCATACGTAACCCTTTATATAATCTTTGGGGAGGACGAACACTAAGATGAAACAAACCTGCTAATATACCTAAAATACCTGCAGCAATATGATGCGAAGCAATTCCTCCCGGAACAAAAGGATCAAAACCTTCAGCACCCCAAGCTGGTACTACAGGTTGTATTTTTCCGGTCAATCCGTATGGATCAGATACCCATATTCCAGGACCAAATAAACCTGTAACGTGAAAAGCTCCAAAAGCAAAACAAAGTACTCCAGAAAGAAATAGGTGAATTCCGAATATTTTAGGCAAATCAAGTGAAGGTTTGCCTGTGCGTTCATCACGGAATAACTCTAAATCCCAAAAAACCCAATGCCAAATAGCAGCTAGAAACAATAAACCTGATAATACTATATGAACAGCAGCAACGCCTTCATAACTCCATAGACCAGCATTAGTTACAGTTTCTCCGGTTATACTCCATCCCCCCCATGATTTTGTGATCCCTAAACGAGTCATAAAAGGTATAACAAACATACCTTGTCTCCACATTGGATCAAGAACAGGATCTGACGGATCAAAAACAGCTAATTCATACAAAGCCATTGATCCTGCCCAACCAGAAACTAATGCAGTATGCATTAAATGGACAGCAATTAAACGACCAGGATCATTTAAAACAACGGTATGAACACGATACCAAGGTAAACCCATAAAAATACCCCTTTCTCAAAGAGAATTTAAAACTACATAACTTTTTACATTAGGAAACTGTTACTAATCTTTATAAATTTTTTTTAATCATCCTATAGGTCAATATTGGTAAAATATTAATGAATCTTTTACCAATAAGCAGAAGCAAAAACATTTTAGCATTTATGTTTTTTGGATCACATATAAGAGATTGGTACCACTTATAAAATTAAATAAATATTCATTTTAATATATATTGGGACAATAATACGGTACATAACGAATATGTTATAATATTTTTTATATGTTTTCTACAACTATTATATTATTATTACTATATTGAGTATGATGTAATATATAACCTACGTCTTTGAATAACAGAGTTGTATTTCGTTTATGAGGTTAAAAAAATATGCCTATTGGTGTTCCGAAAGTTCCTTTTCGTCTCCCGGGAGAAGAAGATGCAGTATGGATTGACGTATAGTGCGACTTATTCAACATCTTAGTTATACGGAAAAAATTCCGTCATTTTATCCGATTGCATTGTTTGTAATTCACTAAAAATTGACGAATGGGTCAAAAATATAGAGCGTGAGTTTTAAATAGAAAAAAAAATCAACTAATAAAATCTATGGTTAATTATAATAAATAAAGCATTTGAGCTTCTTTCAGCTCTTTGATAAGTAATTCAATAAACAAAAAATTACAAAATTTTAAATGAAAAATATAATTATTTGTTTGTATGTACGAATAAAAATCGGATAAATTTTATTATGAAGTAGAGCATAAACCTAAAGATTTCAATTAAAAACTATTCTGTAAATATAGAAATTTTGTTGTAATAAAAAATATTTAAATGAATATGGAGATACATCAATATCTTAATTTCAATGAGCGAGATGAACAGAAGCAAGATTGAATAACAAAAAGTGGGAAATCTATCACTTTTTCCAATAAATTAAGCTGTATGCACTTAAAAAATGCTCGTACAGTTTTTAAGAGAAAATAATAACAAATTTATCTTAATCAATCGACTTTATAGAGAAAGATTACTTTTTTTGGGTCAACAAGTTGATGACGAAATTGCAAATCAACTTATTGGTATTATGATGTATCTTAATGGAGAAGATGAAAGTAAAGATATGTATTTATATATAAACTCACCAGGTGGTGCAGTTTTAGCTGGAATTTCTGTTTATGATGCTATGCAATTCGTAGTACCCGATGTACATACAATTTGCATGGGATTAGCAGCTTCAATGGGCTCTTTCATTCTAACCGGAGGAGAAATAACTAAACGTATAGCACTACCTCACGCTTTGTGCCAATGAGTTTTTCTTTAATTTTTTATGTCTGTTTCCGAAAGAAGTGAGTGAAAAATAACATGACATTTAATTATTTTATACATGGGTGAGAAAAATTCAGTATGAATAATATTTTTTTACGAGTTTATTTTAGCGTCATAAACTTATTCGAATTTCATATTCGTAATTTTTTATTTATAAAAAATTTAGTAAAAAAAACTTTGGAATTGCTGATTAAAAATATGCCTTATTTTTTTTTAGCAATGGAACGATCATACTATAAATAAAAATATATTAAAAAATCGTTTTTACATTCTATATAATAATAAGATCTTTTTATTTCGAATTATTATATCAAATCTATTGAAGAGCTGTATGCATATTTCAATGCATGTACAGTTCAGTTATTTTATTTAAAATTCTTAATAAGATATTTGAATATTATTGTTATTATTACAAATTAGGGTAATGATTCATCAACCAGCTAGTTCTTACTACGATGGACAAGCTGGAGAATGTATTATGGAAGCAGAAGAAGTCTTGAAACTTCGTGATTGTATAACCAAAGTTTATGTACAAAGAACGGGTAAACCTCTATGGATTATTTCTGAAGATATGGAAAGGGATGTTTTTATGTCGGCAAAAGAAGCAAAAATTTATGGTATTGTTGACTTAATTGCTATAGAAAATAATTAAAATTCTAGGAGTAATTGAAAAAAAAGAAAAAAAAATACAAAGTTATTGATTTACTACGGTTGTGTTTTATCTGAACCTATAAATTCTGCATACAATTTGAAATGCCTACTATTCAACAGTTGATTCAAAAAAAAAGACAACCGATCGAAAATGGAACAAAATCCCCCGCCCTTAAAGGATGTCCTCAACGCCGAGGAGTATGTACTAGAGTGTATGTGCGACTTGTTTAAATTCAATTTTTTTCTAATATTTGAGATTACTTTCGCAGAATAACTCGATTAATATGAAAAAAAGATAATCATTTTTTTGATATGAAATTTATAGTTTTTTTGGTGCAAATCCAATAACCTTTATTTAGGATGGAAAGCCACTTCTCAATGGTAGCGGTTGATCATCAATCCATTAAGCGAGAAAAAAAATGTAAAATATTATAATATAATACTAAATTATATTATATCACTGCAAAGACGAAATGAAATGGTCAGCTATTTAGCAAACTTTTAAGAATGTGCCGTTAATGAATAAAAATTTTTTACTAGAGGTCTTTTATTCCAATAATAAAAAAAGCTAAGAATCAGAAATTATACAAGTAACTGATAGATATTATTTCAAAATTAAGAAAAATTAGCTTCGGTATTTGGGAAGGGCCTAATCGTTGAAGGAGAAACTATAGAAACAAAGGAATTCATGATTTTGCTTGTTTAAAGGTTTCATTCCTCTACCATTAAGAGGATTATCGAATCTAAAATAATCATGTTGAGGAAAGTTAGCGAAGCAAAAGCTTTTGGAATTTTTTTTTCCATACATTAGAAATTAAGGGCATATTTAATAATTTGAAAAAAAAACTATATATATATATATATATATATATATATATATATTAAATTATATCTAAAGAAATGAAAGATATGAAAAAATTGAGTAAAATTTTGGAATGAAAGAAAACAATGAATTATTTTTTTAGTAATTGGGAATGGTATAATTAATGACTAGAGTTAAACGTGGTTATGTGGCAAGAAAACGTCGTAAAAATATTCTTACGCTTACATCTGGATTTCGGGGAACTCATTCAAAACTTTTTCGAACTGCCAACCAACAAGGGATGAAAGCACTAGTATCATCTCATCGTGATAGAACTGAAAAAAAAAGAAATCTTCGACGTTTATGGATTGTTAGAGTTAATGCAGCAGCACGAGAGAATGGAATTTCTTATAACAAATTTATTCAATATTTATATCGAAATCACATTTTTTTAAATCGAAAAATACTTGCTCAAATTGCTATATTAGATAAATTAGCTTTTTTTACAATAATGGGAGATATCGAAAAGAAATAGGAATAATAATGGAACCTCTCCCAGGTCAATTGTAAAAATTAACCCGGAGAGTTTCCAATGTGGGAAGAAAAAAACTAAAGAATAATAATTCAATTTTCGTTATTAAGAAAAGGTAATAAAGCTAAAACACGAGCTCTTTTTATTGCTACTGTAAGTAAACGTTGTTGCTTGGAAGTTAATCTATTTGTTCGTCTAGACAAAATTTTCCCTTGCTCACTAATAAACCGTCGAAGCAAACTTATATTTTTATAATCAATGAATTCTCCGGACCTTATTGATGGAATGCGTTTACGAGAAGATTTTCTAGATTTGTTCATAACTAAGTTCTATAAAGTTAAAAAAAATAAATATTTCTATTTTTTTATTTCTTTGTGAATGGTATGTATACTGCAATAACAACAAAATTTTTTTAATTCTAATCTAATTGGTGTATTTCGACGATTTTTTTGAGTAGTATATCTAGAAATACCACGATATTTTTTTCCATAGTTTTGAGCACAATCAATACATTCTAAATTAATTGTTACTCTTACTTCTTTACTTTTAGCCATTGCTTTGATATCGTTTAAATAAATGGAAGAATTAAAGCATCTGGGAAAAAACGATTAATTTCTATTAATAAACCGGCTAAAAATCCGAACCACAACGTAGCTAAAACAGGTGCAGTAGATAGATAGGTTTTTGCATCTTGCATTATAATTTCTCCTTCTTTTTGTTATTTATATAATATAAATAGTTATATTTTCATTATTATATACTAAAAAATTATTATTCTTTCCTACCAAGTTTTTAAATCTTTGAGAAGATCATTGAACAAGTACAATACTAATAGATAGTAAAAAAGCGAAGGGATGTAGCGCAGTTTGGTAGCGCATTTGTTTTGGGTACAAAGTGTCGCAGGTTCGAATCCTGTCATCCCTACCCTTTACTAAAAAAAAAAAAATTAACGCTCTTAGTTCAGTTTGGTAGAACGCAGGTCTCCAAAACCTGATGCCGTAGGTTCAAGTCCTACAGGGCGTGATTTAGCTAAAATAAAAAAGTTACCATTCTGAATAGAAACTTAAAAAAATTGATCTTTTAGATTAAAACAAAATCAAATTATGATTTAAAGATCTAACTGATCCCCACGTCGGTATTGTAAATATGCAGTTACAAATAACCCCACTAAAGTTATGGGAATTAAACCTGAAACAATCCCAGATAACAAAGCTTCAACCATATTTTTTATTAATCCAATGTGATACAAATAATAGAAATAGAAATAATAATAATATCTAAGTAATTAATTTTTAATTCGTTGCGAATCCCGAATCAATTAAAAAAAAGTTTTTTCTCTAAATAAGTTGTATTTTACTTAAACCAATGAATAGAATTAATGCTAGAATTAAAGCCCCTATTAAGAATGAAAAATAACTAAGTATGGTAATAAGCATAAAAAAACCTAATAATGCTGTTATAGATACTTTCATGAATTAATTGTACATCAATTCAAATATCTTTTGCTTATACAAAAGTCGAGTATGTATTAATAGAAATAGTAATAAAATAAAAGAGAATAATGAAATATATTATATGGTTTTTTTTCAAAAAAGATCAACGAAACATTGTCTTATTTTTTTCCGATCTTCCCCCTTGAATATCTTTAATTGTAAATTTTACTAACTCATTTATTATCTTAAAATCTAAAAATAATTACATTATTTTTAGATTTTTTTGTTTACATAAATATTGATACAAATAAAAATAATGCTTCATTTTATTTTTTTTCCATGATTTTTTTATATTTCAAAAATCATTAAAGAATTTTATATCTCTTTGTTATTAATCTAATCTATCAGAACTTTATTCAAAAATCTCTTGCTGGGTTTGAAGAACGTTAGCTATACTAAGTTAGTATGCTTCAAAAATACCTTTGGTATACTATTGACAATCTAACAAAGTTTGGAAAAAAAATATATATATTAGCAAATTGTATATCTTCTAATTTCATTCTTTTGCTAAATTGATCTTTTACTACAAATATATACGGAGCTAATAATGTCTGGAAATACAGGAGAGCGTCCTTTTGCTGATATAATTACCAGTATTCGATATTGGGTAATTCATAGCATTACTATACCTTCTCTATTCATTGCAGGTTGGTTATTTGTCAGCACAGGTTTGGCTTACGATGTGTTCGGAAGTCCTCGTCCAAACGAATATTTTACAGAAAATCGACAAGAAGTTCCACTCATTACTGGCCGTTTCAATTCTTTAGAACAAATTGATGAATTTACTAAATCCTTTTAGGGGGTATTAATGACTATAGATAGAATTTATCCAATTTTCACAGTAAGATGGTTAGCCGTTCATGGATTGGCTGTACCTACAGTTTTTTTTCTAGGAGCGATATCCGCAATGCAGTTTATTCAAAGATAAACTATTCAATTTTTAAAAAAGCTATGACACAACCAAATCCGAACAAACAAAGTGTAGAATTAAACCGTACTAGCCTCTATTGGGGGTTGTTATTAATATTTGTACTTGCTGTTTTATTTTCCAATTACTTCTTTAATTAAAAAGATGAATTTTATCTATTAGTTGTAACTGTTTATGTCTCAAGATCTGACTCTTTAATAAAATTTGAAAAGGGAGTTTTTTTAATGGCCAATACTACTGGAAGAATTCCTTTGTGGCTAATTAGTACTGTAGCCGGTATCATCGTGATCGGTTTGGTTGGTATCTTTTTTTATGGTTCATATTCCGGATTGGGGTCATCTTTGTAGTGGGAAGATTAAATAATAAAAAAAAATTATGAATATAGAACTTTACCCTTTTTTGAAAGGGTAAAGTTCCTGTGAGAAATATTGAGTAAACAATTTCAAGAAATGAATTATAAAATTCCTTAATTTTTCATTTTATAAAATCTAGTAAAAAAATAAAATTTTAAAAAATTTTCTGAATGAAATGAAAAGCTAAAAATTCATTTCAGCTAATTGTACCTTTTCAAATTGTTTTTTCTTAAGTACTAAAAAAATTTGCGCTAAAATAACTGATACAAAGAACAATAAAAGACCTTGAATACGTAATGGATCTTGAAGTACTACTTCTGCATCACCTTGACCGAATCCACCAACATTTGGATTATTAGTTAAAGGTTGATCAACTTTTACAAATTCACCTTCTGAAATAATAAGTTCTGGTCCCGTAGGTATAATATCAATCACTTCATGACCATCTGATATATCATTTATTATTATTTCATATCCACCTTTTTCTTTACGTGATATTTTATTTATTTTTCCTGTTGCTGAAGCATCATAAACTGTATTATTGCTTTTATTTCCATCAGGATAGATTTGTCCCCTACCTCGATTTCCACCTACATAAATGGGATATTTCAAAAAATGGGCTTCTTTATTAATAGCTGGATCTGGCGAAAGAATCGGAAAAACAATTTCACTATATTTTTTTCCCGGAACAGGACCTATTACTAAAATATTTTTTCTATCATTGCTATAAGGTTGAAAAAAAAGATTCCCTATTTTTTCTTTTATTTCAGGAGGAATACGATTGGAAGGAGCTAACTCAAAACCTTCTGGTAAAATAAGAACTGCTCCAACATTTAAAGAACCTTTTTTTCCATTAGCAAGTACTTGTTTTATCTGTAAATCATAGGGAATTTTAACAATTGCTTCAAATACTGTGTTTGGAAGAACAGATTGTGGAACTTCGATATCAACAGATTTTTTGGCTAAGTGACAATTAGCGCATACAATACGTCCAGTAGCTTCTCGTGGATTCTCGTAACCTTGTTGTGCAAAAATAGGATATGCCTTCGAAATAGAAGGCCAAACCACAATATTTATAATAATCAGTACGGAAATCGATCGAGTTACCCATTCTATAATCAAGTTATTCAATTTTTTATTTTGCATGGTTCAATTATCCGTTTCAAAAAATTATAACAAGTTATATATTTACTTAAATTATTCGATTTGATATTTATATATATATATACGTCTATTATTAACAATAGAAATAAAAAATTAAAATTCAATTATTCATTCATAGTATGATAAGTTGCTACGATGGAAGGCGAGATACGATTTAAATGACGAAAAATCAAATATTTAAGGACTGTATCTGAAATAACTGGAAATGTCGAAACAAAACAAGAAATTACACGTTTGTTATCAACAAATCCAAAATGTTCTAAAAAAGAACTTATTACCAGTTCCCAACCATGGGGAGAATGAAATCCAATGCATAAATCAGTTAATAAAAGAATGAAAAAAGCTTTCATTGTATCACTTAAACTATAAAACAATTCTTGGGCCCAGGAATTTAAAATAGCAAGACGTTCTTTACCTGTTATGAATAAACCACTCAAAGTAATGAGATAAAGAATATCTGTTAACAAATGCGAAATAGTTTTGATGCTATTATCATTGCAATTTCTGACTAATTCAGTGATTTTTTGATGTATTCCACTATCCAAATTTTGCGATGGCATTTCAAACGATGAATTTTCTACAATTTTATCTAACCAAAAAAGTTCTTCGATTTCTTGAAGTTTTTCCAAAGCTTTTTCTTCTTGAGATGATGCGATAAAAATCTGGGATTGATAATTATTCCACCAACTATTAATCCAAGGTTCTGAAAAAAATTTCTGAGAAAAAATAGAAATTGCTAAAGGAATAATAATTAAACATCCAATATATTGCAAAGAAGCCAATGCCTGATATTTCGCTAATCTAAATTCTTGAAGTACTAATGAACTTGATTTATTCGTTAATTCTGCCTTAAATCTAGAAAGAGTACGTGTTATTGAACGTGGGAGGAGACCTATAGATTCATAAGCTATTACTCCTAATCTTGGACTTAAAAAAAAATATTCATTATCTTTTTTTTCATTAACACATGATAATGAAGGAAATAAATAATAACTTTTCCATATATGTAAATCATTTAGAGTAGCTTCAATCCAAATTAATTTTCTATTCATTTTTCTAACCAATTCTCTATTAATAGAATTTGTGAAAATAAAAAAGGTTTTGGAGTTTTTTTTATAATATTTATAACTTGAAATTTTTTTTTCCATAAAACCCCCCAAAAGTTTTAGAAAGTGAAAAAAATTAATTACATATAAACCAAATTTATATTGGAACAGATTCAAATATATTATAAAAACAGACTTATTTAATTCTATATTCGTATAAAAAAGAATAGATTGCCAAGAACGTTTTGAGGAAAAAAGCATAGTTTTATACAAAAAATAATCTTTTTTTATTTTTTGTATACGTTTGCTAGCTCTATACGCTTTTTCCAAACAATAATATGGTAAAATTTGCCGATAGTTTTTCATAAAACTTACTTGGATTTCACTGATAAAACAGCATATAAATTTTTTAAGCAAAAACAAAAGATTGAATTTTTTCTACTAAATACCTTCAATAGAAATTTTAAGGAAACGGGCTAATTCCGCTGCTTTGGTTTCCATTTCTTCCAGTGTTGCATACTCTTCAATATGGCTTAAAGGAACGTCTCGTTGACCTTTTATTTTTATGTAAAGAACTCTACGAGGTAAAAAACCTTCCTGAACTTCCATACGTAGTGTTTGAATATCTCTGAGAAAGAATTGGATAAAAATACGACGATTTCTTCCAGGAAATCCCCAACGAAATAAAGAAAATGTTCCTTTTTGTTTATCAAATTTATTGTAACCACTGCCTATATTCCACCCAATCGTACACCATAAATAAAAGCTGACGAAGGAACCTGCTATACCATAAAAACACATAATAAGTCCTTGCGGAATAAACAGGATTTTTTCAGACGATAAAAATGATATTAGGTCTTGTCGCAAATAACTAGAAAATCCAACGAAAGAAAAACCTACAGCACCCAATAAAAGAATAAGAGCCCAGCAAAAATTACTAATTCTTCGAGATCCTGTTATAAAATCTACTCGAATACTTTCAATTTGTGAATTCATAGCGAAGAAAAATTTCCTAAAAATTATTGAATAATAAATAATATTAGTTTTTGCATAAAGCAGACAATTTTTATTTATGATTACAGAACAAAAAAAAGTGAATAATTCGTCTTTTTTTTATTTATTGAGAAGAAAGTAATAATACCATATATAAAACGATATATAGTTATTACTTCCTTCATTTTGTTAATTACTATTTCCTAATAAATAATTATTCATAGGATATCGTCTCTTTCAATATATATAAATAAAGAGGCCATTATAATAGCTGGAAAAACTAAACCTACAAAAGGTACAAAAATGGAAGGTAAAAAAGAAGCTGTCATAAAGATAATTATTTTAAATTTAATTTATGAAAAAATAAAAGAAATAAATATAATATATATTATTTTATTCGAAAATGAATTTAATAGAAATTATATATTATTATAATTATATATATATATATATATATATATAATCGTTTTTAGAAAATATTCTAATTTTTTTTAGAAAAAAGCATCATTGCGTTCTTTACAAGGAGCTAAACTATAAAGCTCGATAATTTCGCTCAAAACACCTTTTAGTAAATTACGTGGAACGATTAAATCAAGTAAACCGTGATCAAACAAAGATTCCGCAACTTGAAAATCATCTGGTATTTTTTGACGCAAAGTTTGTTCAATTACGCGTTTACCTGCGAAGGCTATATAAGCTTTAGGTTCAGCAATAATAATATCGCCTAACATACCAAAACTTGCAGTAACCCCTCCTGTGGTAGGATATGTAAGAATAGCTATATAAAGTAATTTTTTACGTGCTTGATGAATTTGTAAAACGGATGATATTTTAGCCATTTGCATCAAACTCAATGTTCCTTCTTGCATACGTGCTCCACCAGAAGAACAGACTATTATTAATGGAATTGATCTTATAGTCGCATATTCTATAAGGCGAGTTATTTTTTCACCCACGACAGATCCCATACTACCGCCCATGAATTGAAAATCCATAACTCCCAGTGCAACTAAAGTACCATTCAATTTACCTATACCCGTTTGAACAGCATCAGTTAAACCTGTTCGTTTTTGATAAAAAGCAATTCGATTTTCGTAAGAATCTTCGTCGGAAAATTTCAGAATGTCTCGAGCAGTCATATCTTCATCAATCGGATGCCAAGTTCCACGATCAGTTAAAAGTTCAATTCTTTCTGTACTACCCATTCGTAAATGGTATCCGCATTCTTCGCAAATTCGTTTATTTTGTCTCAAAAATCTAACATATAACATATTTTCACAATTATCACACCTGATCCATAAACCCTTCGTAGTGTCAATTTTAATATATCTATCTCTTTCTCGCTCACTAAATATATAGCCTTTTGTAGCTTTTTCAATGAAGGCTCCAATTAACCCACCAAATCTTCGTTTATCTTCAAACCAATTCATTAAAGACATAAAAAGTTATTCCCTTTTTTTTTTCAAAAAATTTAGTATTCATTTTTTTTATTTCGATTCAGAAATGGAAGAAATTAACCAGTATACATGATAAATTTTTTTATTACAATCTAAGATTTATTAAATTGGAAATTCAAATTCTTCAAAATTGTACTTAAATAATTTTGTGATAGAGCAAAAATTCTGTTATAAAAATAAAGTAAAGTTAGGTATCATTTTAAAAGGGTTAGAAGGGATTCGAACCCTTGACCTCATGATTCGGAACCAAGAGCTCTAATCCACTGAGCTACAAACCCTTATGGTTCATTTTTTTTTTTTTTTTCACCCCTAGTTGGGGGTGAAAAAAAAATTATAAGGTATCTATTGTTTCATATTCAAATTTGATCTCTTTCCAAACTTCACAAGCAGCAGCCAAATCGGGACTCCATTTTGTTGCTTCGCGAATAACATCATTACCTTCACGAGCAAGATCACGTCCTTCATTACGTGCTTGTACGCAGGCTTCTAAAGCAACTCGGTTAGCAACAGCACCAGGGGCATTTCCCCAAGGATGCCCTAAAGTTCCACCGCCAAATTGTAGTACTGAATCATCCCCAAAAATTTCGGTTAAAGCTGGCATATGCCAAACATGAATACCTCCAGATGCTACAGGTAAAACACCAGGCAAGGATACCCAATCTTGTGTGAAATAGATCCCACGACTTCTGTCTTTTGCTATAAAATCATCACGAAGTAAATCTACAAAACCCAAAGTAACTTCACGTTCACCTTCTAGTTTACCCACAACAGTACCGGCATGGATGTGATCTCCACCGGATAAACGTAATGCTTTAGCTAATACGCGAAAGTGCATACCATGATTTTTTTGTCTATCAATAACTGCATGCATCGCACGGTGAATATGAAGAAGTAAACCATTATCTCTACAATAATGAGCTAAACTGGTATTTGCGGTAAAACCACCTGTAAGATAGTCATGCATAACAATAGGTACGCCTAACTCTCTAGCACATTGTGCTCTTTTTAACATTTCTTCGGATGTTCCTGCAGTAGCATTTGAATAATGTCCTTTAATTTCACCAGTTTCTGCTTGAGATTTAAAAAGAGCTTCTGCTACAAACAAAAAACGATCTCTCCAACGCATAAATGGTTGAGAATTTACATTCTCATCATCTTTTGTAAAATCGAGTCCACCACGAAGACATTCATACACAGCTCTACCATAATTTTTAGCAGATAAACCTAGTTTTGGTTTAATAGTACATCCCAATAAAGGACGACCATATTTATTCAATTTATCTCTCTCAACTTGTATACCATGAGGTGGACCTTGGAAAGTTTTTGTATAAGCTGGAGGAATTCGTAAATCTTCAAGACGCAAAGCTCGTAAAGCTTTGAATCCAAATACATTACCTACAATAGAAGTAAAAAGGTTTGTAACAGAACCTTCTTCAAATAAATCTAGGGGATAAGCTACATAAGCAATATATTGATTATCTTCTCCAGCAACAGGTTCAATATCATAGCATCGACCTTTGTAACGATCAAGACTTGTAAGTCCATCAGTCCAAACTGTAGTCCAAGTACCAGTAGAAGACTCAGCGGCTACTGCAGCTCCTGCTTCTTGTGCCGGTACTCCAGGTTGCGGAGTCATACGAAATGCTGCTAAAATATCTGTATCCTTCGTCTGATAATCAGGAGTATAATAAGTTAAGCGATAATCTTTAACACCAGCTTTGAATCCAACGCCTGTTTTAGTCTCCGTTTGTGGTGACATAAGTCCCTCCCTACGAATCAATTTATACTCTAGCAAGGATGAAGTCTGCTCGATCGATAGGGTGATCTCTCTTTCCTATAAAATCCTATAAAATTTCTTGACTCAAAAAGTTTTGTTTAATCTTTGAGTTAACAAATATTTTTCTAATAATATAACATTATTATTGTATATTGCTTTGCACATGTAATGCAACCCGGTTATATATATTTTTCCCTCCACATTTTTAATATTTGCCCACCCCCTAATTGTACGGATTGACCCAAAAATATTTACAGTGTATAGATTAAGTATAATAGTTGTATTTAATTCTAAAAGAAAAAAAATTATTCAATTTATTTATTGGATAATAACAAAAAATTTAGAAAATTAAAGATTCATTAATTGAAAATATAAAAATTTTTCTAATCTATTTCATTATCTCTTCATTTCTATTTATTAAAGTTATATTTCCTATTATTAATTGATTCTTTTATACAAAATGTTTTTACGTTACAATTTCATTATAATAAACTAAAAAAAAATTTTTATGAGAACTAATCCTTTATTTCTTGGAACTTCCACACTTGTTACTAAGAACGTGGGAAGTATTACTCAAATCATTGGTCCAGTACTTGATGTTGCTTTTTCCCCAGGTAAAATGCCTAATATTTATAACTCTTTAGTTGTTCAAGGTCAAAATTCAGCAGGACAAGAAATTAATGTCACTTGCGAAGTTCAACAATTATTAGGAAATAATAAAGTTAGAGCCGTTGCTATGAGTGCTACGGATGGTTTAATGAGAGAAATGGAAGTTATTGATACTGGAGCTCCTTTAAGTGTTCCTGTGGGTGAAGCCACTCTTGGAAGAATTTTTAATGTTTTGGGAGAACCTGTTGATAATTTAGGTCCTGTAGATGCTGCTATAACATTTCCAATACATAGATCTGCCCCCGCTTTTACTCAACTGGACACTAAGTTATCTATTTTTGAAACAGGAATTAAAGTTGTAGATCTATTAGCGCCTTATCGGCGTGGAGGCAAAATTGGATTATTTGGCGGAGCTGGGGTTGGAAAAACAGTGCTTATTATGGAGTTAATTAATAATATTGCTAAAGCACATGGGGGTGTCTCAGTTTTTGGTGGAGTAGGAGAACGCACTCGTGAAGGAAACGATCTCTATATGGAGATGAAAGAATCAAAAGTAATTAATGAACAAAATATTTCAGAATCAAAAGTAGCCTTAGTTTACGGTCAAATGAATGAACCACCTGGTGCTCGTATGAGGGTTGGTTTAACAGCTTTAACTATGGCGGAATATTTTCGGGATGTTAATAAACAAGATGTGCTTTTATTTATTGATAATATTTTTCGTTTTGTTCAAGCAGGATCAGAAGTTTCAGCTTTATTAGGAAGAATGCCATCTGCTGTTGGATATCAACCAACACTAAGTACAGAAATGGGTACTTTACAAGAAAGAATTACTTCTACTAAGGAAGGATCCATAACCTCTATTCAAGCGGTTTATGTACCTGCAGATGATTTAACAGATCCTGCACCTGCTACAACCTTTGCGCACTTAGATGCAACTACAGTTTTATCTAGGGGATTATCAGCCAAAGGAATTTATCCTGCTGTAGATCCTTTGGATTCAACGTCTACAATGCTACAACCCTGGATCGTTGGTGAAGAACATTACGAAACTGCGCAGGGAGTAAAACAAACTCTCCAACGATACAAAGAATTACAAGACATTATAGCTATTTTGGGACTGGACGAATTATCCGAAGAAGATCGTTTAACTGTAGCAAGGGCACGAAAAATTGAGAGATTTTTATCTCAACCTTTCTTTGTAGCAGAAGTTTTTACAGGTTCTCCAGGTAAATATGTTAGTCTACGAGAAACCATAAAAGGTTTTCAAATGATTCTTTCTGGAGAATTAGACAGTTTACCAGAACAAGCTTTTTATTTGGTAGGAAACATTGATGAAGTTGCTGCAAAAGCTGCTACTTTACAAGTGGAGAATTGAAAAGTGACACTAAATCTTCGCGTAATGGCACCTAATCGAATTGTTTGGACTGATGATGTTCAAGAGATTATTCTATCAACAAATAGTGGACAAATCGGTATATTACCGAATCATGCTCCTTTGTTAACAGCTTTGGACATAGGAATTGTAAAAATACGTCTCAAAGAACAATGGTCCACTATGGCATTAATGGGAGGTTTTGCTATGATAGAAAATAATCAAATGATTATTTTAGTTAATGAAGCTGAAAAAGCTATTGAAATTGATTCTCAAGAAGCTCAAGATACGTTCCGAAGAGCTAAAACGAATTTAGCTCAAGCAAAAAGTAGAAAACAAATTATTGAAGCCAATTTGGCTTTTAAAAGAGCTAAAGCAAGATTAGAAGCAATAAATGTGAACATTTCAAATGTTTCAAATTGAAATTCTCTTTTTGTTATATAAAGATATTAGATGTTATTGAATTTTCAATGACATCTAATATTACCTACTATTGGATTTGAACCAATGACTCTCGCCGTATGAAAGCGATACTCTAACCACTGAGTTAAGTAGGCTTATAAATTATATATATATATATATATATAATTTTTCTAAATTTTAAATCATCGAAATGTGGTTGGTCTATCAACATATACTAATCTTGACAATAAGCATAGAAAAATATATAATTATAATTAATTAGTAATAAAAAGGGCTATAGCTCAGTGGTAGAGCGCCTCGTTTACACGTGCGCCAATGATTCTCAAAAAAAAATTATCGAATTTTTCGATTGATGATTTAACTAAATTATGAAATATAAATATTAGTGTCTTACTCTTTGATTCGATCTTAGATAAAAATAGCCTGACACAAAAAAAGAAACAACTTTTTGTTTTTTAAATTTAATTAAGATTGATATGGTTCATATTTTTTATCTTTTTTATAATACTACATGATGAGAACATTACGAGGAACTCTAGATATTCTTTTTTTTGCTTTATGAACTTTAAGGTGTATAAAATCTCATATAAACGAAGCAATAGAAACTCTCTTATGAGTACATCCATGTATAGAAAAAAGACAAACCTAAGTCAATATTTTTTTTTGAAAAAAAACTTTGGGATTGCTTTTTATTCCAAGCACACGGAACCATCTTATTATTTAATAAGAAAAGGATGGTGACATAACTAAATTTAATATTAGTCAATGAATGAGCTCAATGCATAAAAAAGTGCATGTTGGGTTCTTGAAACAGTTAATAATAATAAAAAAAAGAATACTGTTTTACCGAGAATGTCTACGGTTCGAATCCGTATAGCCCTAATTGTTTACTAAAAACTCATTTAACAATACTGATTTGAAAAAAAAAAAAACATGCTTAAAAAAAAAAAGTTATCCTCCACCTTGTGACATATCAAACTTTTATGTATACATAATTTGATAATGATATATGTAATGGTTAGGTAGAAGAAAAAATCATTGACTTTATTAGAGGAAGATTCACTATGATTCAATCTCAAAAATATGAATATTTTTGGATATTTTTATTAATAATTAGTTCTCTTCCTATAATTATTTTTTCGGTTTCAAAATTAATAACACCTGAAAATGAAGGACCAGAAAAGCTTACTAGTTATGAATCAGGTATAGAACCTATCGGCGAAGCTTATATCCAATTCCAAATTCGCTATTATATGTTTGCTTTAGTTTTTGCCATTTTCGATGTTGAGACAGTTTTTCTTTATCCGTGGGCTATGAGTTTTTATGATTTTGGTGTTTTATCTTTCATCGAAGCCTTAATTTTTATTCTTATCCCGATTGTTGGTTCAATCTATGCGTGGCAAAAAGGAGCATTGGAATGGTCTTAAATTTTAAAAATTTTATTTGTGAAAATAATTTTGGTAATGAGTCTAACAAGACTATTATGAGTGATATGGAATTTTCTTCATTTAATAAAACTATAACTAATTCTATTATTTTAACAACTTTTAATGATTTTTCAAATTGGGCTAGACTTTCTAGTTTATGGCCACTTCTTTATGGTACAAGTTGTTGTTTCATAGAATTTGCTTCATTAATTGGTTCACGGTTCGATTTCGATCGTTATGGTTTAGTCCCTAGGTCCAGTCCCAGACAAGCTGATCTTATCATAACAGCAGGCACTGTAACGATGAAAATGGCTCCATCTTTAGTTAGACTGTATGAACAAATGCCTGAACCAAAATATGTTATTGCAATGGGAGCATGTACAATAACGGGAGGTATGTTCAGTACAGATTCTTATAGTACAGTTCGTGGGGTTGATAAATTAATTCCTGTCGATATTTATTTACCCGGATGTCCACCCAAACCAGAAGCTATTATAGACGCCATAATAAAACTTCGTAAAAGAATAGCTCAAGAAATCTATGGAGATAAAAAAAAATTAAAACAAGGAAAAAGATATTTAACTTTAAATCACCAATTCGGTTTATTGATAAATATAAATTCTGAAAAATCCAATCAACATTTTAATAATCAAATTTTAAGTTTTGAAGAAACTTCAACTTCAAAATTATCGTTTAAAGCCGAAAAAAAGGAATCTGAAATCTCAAAAGTTTGGGGAGAACAATAGAAAAAATCTCATATGGTGATGGTAAACATTTCTGAAAATAGTAATAACAAAATACAGGGACGATTTTCTACTTGGTTAATTAAACATGGTTTAGTTCATAGACCTTTGGGCTTTGATTACCAAGGTGTGGAAACTTTACAAATAAAATCTCGGGATTGGCCTTTTATAGCTCTTTCCCTATATGCTTACGGATTTAATTATCTTCGTTCCCAATGTGCATATGATGCTGAACCAGGTGGTTTGTTGGTTAGTGTGTATCATCTAACAAAAATACAAGATAACACGGATCAACCCGAAGAATTATGCATTAAAATTTTTGTATCAAGAAAAAGTCCAGCAATCCCATCTATTTTTTGGATATGGAAAAGTGCTGATTTTCAAGAACGAGAATCTCATGATATGTTCGGGATTTTTTATGAAAATCATCCATATCTTAAACGTATTTTAATGCCCGATAGTTGGATTGGTTGGCCTTTGCGTAAAGATTATATTGTACCCAATTTTTATGAATTACAGGATGCATATTAATAGATATATAGATATACAAATATATATCTATATAGATATATAGATATATAGATATATATTTGTATATCTATATATATGCCAGAAACCAGATTTGAACTGGTGACACGAGGATTTTCAATCCTCTGCTCTACCGACTGAGCTATCCCGGCAATTTTTATTTCGATTACTCTAATCTATATATTTGACACGAAATAAAGTTAATTGTAAAAAATTAAAAAATATTTGAAATTCAGCCAGTTTTTTTTTACTATTTTTACTGGGGGTAGAGGGACTTGAACCCTCATGGTCTACAAAGCCAACGGATTTTCTTCCTACAACGATTTGCATCGCTGCTAAATAGCTAGTAAGAATGGACTCTCTCTTTATCCTTTTTTCTCTTATTATTCATTAAAAAATAATGATTATTCTAATATTATAGAATTTATTTAATCCATTACTATATATTTTTCACTGGGATAGTTTCCTTCGAGTCTCTGCACCTATTTTGTAATTAAAAATTTGGCTCAGGATTACCTAACATTTTTTTTATCAACCTAGGTTTCCCTGAATATGAAAACAATCACTTAGTAGATTTCTCTACCAAGGCTCAATTAAATTAAGTCCGCAGCGTCTACCAATTTCGCCATACCCCCTATTGAAATTTTTTACATTTAAATTAGAATTCCATCTTCAATATAACAAATTATAGTTTTTTCTCCAGCTTTATGCAATACTTTTATGAATTACTCAAACAAAAATAAAAAAATAACGGTTGCTTTTTTTTCATTCGATAGATATAATTAATAAATACAAGTTAGTTGTGCTTTAAAATTTTTATCTTGTGGGAAGAGAGACAAATTTTCATTATAATTGAAGCCTGTTTAGCTCAGAGGTCAGAGCATCGCACTTGTAATGCGATGGTCATCGGTTCGACTCCGATAGCGGGCTTATTTTATTAATTGATAAAATTTTATATTGCGAAAATTGATGAATAAACAATTTTTATTAGTGAAACAATATTTGTTTGATTTAGTTATCTCTCCCAATATGCTATAGTTTATTAACAGTGAGAAAACACTTTTTTAAAAATTTTATTAATATATTTTTCACGTCATTTTTTACTATTAATATAACATCAAGGAGTTTATATGTCCCGTTATCGAGGACCTCGTACCAAAAAAATACGTCGTCTGGGAGCTTTACCAGGTTTAACTAATAAAACACTCAAATTAAAATCTAGTTATCTTGATCGATCAATGTCTAATAAAAAAGTTTCCCAATATCGTATTCGGTTGGAAGAAAAACAAAAATTACGTTTTCATTATGGACTAACGGAAAGACAGTTATTGAAATATGTCCGTATTGCCAGAAAAATAAAAGGCTCAACTGGTCAATTATTATTACAATTACTTGAAATGCGTTTAGATAATACAATTTTTCGTTTGGGTATGGTTTCAACAATTCCGGGAGCAAGACAACTAGTGAATCATAGACATATTTTGATAAATGATAATATAGTGGATATTCCAAGTTATAATTGCGAACCCGGGGATGTTATTGCAATAAAAAATCCAGAAAAAAATCAATCAATCATTACAAAGAATATGAATTCGTTTCAAAGACCAAAAATACCAAATCATTTGGTTCTTGATTCAACACAGTTTCGTGGATTAGTAAATAAAACAATTGATCGTGAATGGATTGATTTAAAAATCAATGAATTGTTAGTTGTGGAATTTTACTCTCGTCAAGTTTGAAAAAAAAACAAAATGAATTAAATTAAATAGATAAATTGTAAGTTTTTTTATATAAAATAAACTATTTCAATCATTAATAGATTTTTTATATAAATTATATAATATAAAAACGAATGAGGAAAGAGAGGGATTCGAACCCTCGGTAAGCAAAAGCCTACATAACATTTCCAATGTTACATCTTAAACCACTCAACCATCTTTCCAACAATATGTTTTTTTTTTTCAACATTCTACCTATAAATTTATATTATCTCAACATTTCACTATTGTAAAAAAACTGGTTCTATCATTGAAGAAACAAAAATGAATTACTTGAATTGAATGAAGAAATATATTTCAATAAAAAAACTTTTACATATTTATATGTAAAAAGTATCTCTTTGATATAAATATTCAGAAATTCTTTGTGAATTTTTTGTGATTTTATTTCCAGAAAAAAAATGATACAATTTTAATGAATTTATGATTAAATATGCCTAGATCTCAAAAAAACGATAATTTTATTGATAAAACTTTCACAATTGTTGCTGATATTTTATTAAGAATAATTCCAACAACGCAGCGTGAGAAAGAAGCATTCACTTATTATAGAGATGGTGCGACTCGATGAAAATCTTAGAATTAATGTAATATTATTTTATTAAAAATTTTAACAAATACTTATGCTTAGTGAAGGTGAGTTTTTCTGATATAAACAACTCCTTCTGTCGAGTACCCTCGATTAAGGTATCCTTAGATGCTAAATCCTAGTATTAAGCGAAAGGTCAAACCTATGCATAAATATTTTTTTAATTCCATGCATAGGCATATATATAAGGAAGAGCATTACTTGTAGGAATTGACAATACAAAAGCTTCGTTATAATTAAGGATTCAATCAATACAAAAAATATGGTTGGGTAAACAAATTTCCATTTCTTTTGTATTTCGGGTACCCTTAAAACCATCGGAGATTGTCAAAAAGGCTAATCCTAAAAAAAACGAGGCATTAAGAACGAGAAAACTGTGAAAGTATTTTTCTGCAGCTTAATCGTTTGCTGAAAAAGCTCCTGCACAAAAAAGGATGGTTAGATATTTTTTACAAAGACACTAACCCAAATAGTTTATGATGGTGAAATCATTATTTCATATTGTTATTATGATTTATCATATATTTTTTCATATACTATAAATGAGAAGCCGTATGAAGTTTAAATTTCATGTACGGTTTTGAAACGGAGTTCATGAATGTACAACCGTAACGAATGTCAGCTCAATCTGAAGGAGAATATGCGGAAGCTTTACAAAATTATTATGAAGCAATGCGTTTAGAAATTGATCCATATGATCGGAGTTACATACTTTATAATATAGGTCTTATCCATACAAGTAATGGAGAACATGCTAAAGCTTTAGAATATTATTTCCAAGCATTAGAACGAAATCCTTCTTTACCTCAAGCTTTTAATAATATGGCTGTAATTTGTCATTACGTGCGACTATCTATATTATAGATTCTATTAGTTAAGAACAACTATCTGAAAATGCCAAAAATCTATAGAGTTATCTACAAATAAATCACAAACTAGTGATTTTTTCATAGCTGTAGAAAAAAATCATGGTAACCCAACTATGATCAGAAAATCTAAAAAATTCCATGGATAATTGACTAAATCAAAAAAAGCATCATAAAAATTAATTATTGAACTTTTTGGGTCGATACGATTCAATTCTGTTAATTAACGAAAATAATAATAATAATAATAATAATAATAATAATAATAATAATAATAATAATAATCAATTTCTGTAATTAAAATTGATCATATTAAGTTAATGAAACAGTGGTGTAGAATAAAATCCTAAAGATATATATAAATCTTTGAATTTTATAAAATTCAAGGATTTAAAAATTCTATAATATTCGTTAAGATAGTTACTGTTAAAGAAAACTTAAATGTTTATTAAGATTAAATTTTCTTCAACAGTAGGAGAAAAGATAAATTTGTATTTTTTGCAAAAAATATAAATGAAAACTTAATTCATCAACTTTTTTTTATTTTTGTTTAGAAGTGAAAAAAATAAAAATTGTTCGAGCCGTATGAGAAGGAAAACTCTCAAGTACGGTTCTATAAGAAGGAACTTTTAGTTAACCTATCTTAACCGTGGAGAACAAGCCATTCAACGGGGAGATCTAGAAATTTCCGAAACTTGGTTCGACCAAGCTGCTGATTATTGGAAACAAGCAATACTACTTGCTCCGAACAATTATATTGAAGCCCATAATTGGTTAAAAATGACGGGACGTTTTTAGTAATTCTGAATTTTATTTATATATTTAATATAAATAAAATTCAGAATTTTTTTATGAAATTTTAAAATATTTATGGTCCATTAAGCACCTTAAATTTGTGTCATAATAATTTTGAAGACCTGCCTAGGTAATTTCTGTATCATAATTGCTCCAGTTCCAAACTGGAAAAAGAGATGAAAAAAACATCTATCTCTCAGAATTTAACCAATTTATATTGGTAGGTTTTTGCTATGCCTCATCTCAAGGAGGAGAACCTCGATGACTATTCGTTCACCGGAACCAGAAGTCAAGATTGTGGTGGAAAAGGATCCTGTAGTAACCTCTTTTGAAAAATGGGCTAAACCTGGACATTTTTCAAGGACTCTAGCAAAGGGTCCCAATACTACCACTTGGATTTGGAATCTACATGCAGATGCTCACGATTTTGATAGCCATACCAATGATTTGGAAGAAATTTCTCGTAAAGTTTTTAGCGCTCATTTTGGGCAACTAGCAATCATTTTTATCTGGCTAAGTGGTATGTACTTTCATGGTGCTCGTTTTTCCAATTACGAAGCGTGGTTGGGTGATCCTATTCATATAAAACCCAGTGCTCAAGTTGTTTGGCCAATAGTAGGTCAAGAAATACTAAATGGAGATGTTGGTGGCGGTTTCCAGGGGATACAAATAACTTCTGGTTTTTTTCAACTTTGGAGAGCTTCTGGAATAACTAGTGAATTGCAACTTTATTCTACTGCTATTGGTGGATTGATTTTTGCAGCATTAATGCTTTTTGCTGGTTGGTTTCATTATCACAAAGCTGCTCCAAAATTATCTTGGTTTCAAGATGTTGAATCCATGTTAAATCATCATTTAGCAGGACTTTTGGGGCTAGGCTCTCTTTCTTGGGCTGGACATCAAGTACATGTTTCCTTACCTATTAATCAACTTTTAGATGCCGGAGTTGATCCAAAAGAAATACCCCTCCCACATGAATTCATTTTAAATCGTGATCTTTTGGCTGAACTTTATCCTAGTTTTTCAAAAGGATTAACTCCATTTTTTACATTGAATTGGTCGGAATATTCAGATTTTTTAACTTTTCGTGGGGGGTTGAATCCAGTAACTGGAGGTTTATGGTTAACTGATACTGCGCATCATCATTTAGCAATTGCAGTTTTATTCCTAGTTGCTGGTCATATGTATAGAACTAACTGGGGGATTGGTCATAGCTTTAAAGAAATTTTAGAAGCCCATAAAGGTCCTTTTACGGGGGAAGGCCATAAAGGTCTTTATGAAGTTTTAACAACTTCATGGCATGCTCAATTAGCTCTTAATTTAGCTATGTTAGGTTCATTGACCATAATTGTAGCTCATCATATGTATTCTATGCCTCCTTACCCATATTTGGCTACTGATTATGGTACTCAACTATCTCTTTTCACACATCACATGTGGATTGGTGGATTTTTAATAGTTGGGGCTGCTGCACACGCGGCTATTTTTTTGGTAAGGGATTATGATCCAACTACTCAATATAATAATTTATTAGATCGCGTTCTTCGACATCGTGACGCAATAATATCGCATCTTAACTGGGTATGTATTTTTTTAGGATTTCACAGTTTTGGGTTATATATTCATAACGATACAATGAGTGCTTTGGGACGTCCTCAAGATATGTTTTCAGATACAGCTATACAATTACAACCTATTTTTGCTCAGTGGATACAAAATACTCATGCTTTAGCACCTGATTTTACTGCTCCAAATGCTTCGGCAAGTACTAGTTTAACTTGGGGAGGTGGCAACATAATTACCGTAAGTAGCAAAGTTGCTTTATTACCAATTCCATTAGGAACTGCTGATTTTTTGGTACATCATATTCACGCATTTACAATTCATGTAACAGTGTTAATTTTACTGAAAGGTGTTTTATTTGCTCGTAGTTCTCGCCTAATACCAGATAAAGCTAATCTTGGATTTCGTTTTCCTTGTGATGGACCTGGCAGAGGCGGAACCTGCCAAGTATCTGCATGGGATCATGTTTTTCTGGGCCTATTCTGGATGTATAATGCAATTTCTGTTGTTATTTCCCATTTTAGCTGGAAAATGCAATCTGATGTTTGGGGCAATATAAGTGAACAGGGGGTTGTTACCCATATTACTGGAGGAAATTTTGCACAAAGTTCAATCACTATTAATGGTTGGTTGCGTGATTTCTTATGGGCGCAAGCTTCTCAGGTAATTCAATCCTATGGGTCCTCTCTATCTGCTTATGGTCTTTTGTTCTTAGGTGCTCACTTCGTTTGGGCTTTCAGTCTAATGTTTCTATTTAGTGGTCGTGGCTATTGGCAAGAGCTTATTGAATCCATTGTTTGGGCTCACAATAAGTTAAAAGTTGCTCCTGCTATCCAGCCTAGAGCCTTAAGTATTATACAAGGCCGTGCTGTGGGAGTTGCTCACTACCTTCTAGGTGGAATTGCCACAACGTGGGCATTCTTCCTAGCAAGAATTATTGCAGTAGGATAATGGCTAAGGAGGATTTGAAAAGCATTATGGCATCAAGATTTCCAAAGTTCAGCCAGGGCCTATCTCAAGACCCAACAACTCGTCGTATTTGGTTTGGCATTGCTACTGCACATGATTTTGAAAGTCATGATGATATAACTGAGGAGCGCCTTTATCAAAAAATTTTTGCTTCACATTTTGGTCAATTAGCCATAATTTTTTTATGGACTTCTGGTAATTTATTTCATGTTGCTTGGCAAGGTAATTTCGAGGCTTGGGTACAAGACCCTTTACATGTAAGACCAATTGCTCATGCAATTTGGGATCCTCATTTTGGTCAACCAGCAGTTGAAGCTTTTACTCGAGGAGGAGCTTCTGGACCAGTTAATATCGCATATTCTGGTGTATATCAATGGTGGTATACCATTGGTTTACGCACGAATCAAGATCTTTATAATGGAGCTCTTTTTTTAGTTGTTTTGTCTTCTCTTTCCTTAATTGCCGGTTGGTTGCACTTACAACCGAAATGGAAACCTAAAGTTTCCTGGTTTAAAAATGCTGAATCTCGTTTAAATCATCATTTATCCGGACTTTTTGGTGTAAGTTCTTTGGCTTGGACAGGTCATTTGGTTCATGTTGCAATCCCTGAATCGAGGGGAGAGCACGTTAGATGGGGTAATTTTTTAACGGTATTACCGCATCCTCAAGGTTTAGGTCCTTTTTTTGCAGGTCAATGGAATGTGTATGCTCAAAATCCCGATTCGAGTAATCATTTCTTTGGTACTTCTCAAGGAGCTGGTACTGCTATTTCAACTTTTATTGGAGGGTTTCATCCACAAACTCAAAGTTTATGGTTGACTGATATGGCTCATCACCACTTAGCTATTGCAGTTGTTTTTATTATAGCTGGTCATATGTATAGAACCAATTTTGGAATTGGACATAGTATCAAAGAAATTCTCGAAACACATACTCCTCCTGGAGGACGATTAGGTCGGGGACATAAAGGACTTTATGACACTATCAACAATTCTCTTCATTTTCAATTAGGTCTTGCTTTAGCTTCTTTGGGAGTTATAACCTCACTAGTGGCTCAACATATGTATTCTTTACCTCCTTATGCTTTTCTCGCACAGGATTTCACAACCCAAGCTGCATTATATACTCATCACCAATATATTGCTGGGTTTATTATGACAGGTGCTTTTGCTCATGGAGCTATTTTCTTTATCAGAGATTACAATCCCGAACAAAATAAAGATAATGTATTAGCTCGAATGTTGGAACATAAAGAAGCTATAATATCTCATTTGAGTTGGGCCAGTTTATTTTTGGGTTTTCATACCTTAGGACTTTATGTCCATAATGATGCAATGCTCGCTTTTGGTACCCCTGAAAAGCAAATTTTAATTGAACCTATTTTTGCTCAATGGATACAGTCTGCTCATGGTAAGGCTTTATATGGTTTTGATGTGCTTTTATCATCAACAAATAGTCCAGCTTTTAATGCTGGTCGAAGTATCTGGTTACCCGGTTGGTTAGATGCTATAAATAATAATAGTAACTCACTTTTCTTAACAATAGGTCCTGGGGATTTTTTAGTTCATCATGCTATTGCTTTAGGTTTACATACAACTACGCTAATATTAGTAAAAGGTGCTTTAGATGCACGTGGGTCTAAGTTAATGCCTGATAAAAAAGAATTTGGTTATAGTTTTCCTTGTGATGGTCCAGGTCGAGGTGGTACTTGTGACATTTCCGCTTGGGATGCTTTTTATTTAGCAGTTTTCTGGATGTTAAATACTATTGGATGGGTCACTTTCTATTGGCATTGGAAACATATTACACTGTGGCAAGGAAATGTAGCACAATTTAATGAATCCTCTACTTATTTAATGGGTTGGTTAAGAGATTATTTGTGGTTGAATTCTTCGCAATTGATTAACGGATATAATCCTTTTGGAATGAATAGTTTATCCGTTTGGGCTTGGATGTTTTTATTTGGACATCTTGTTTGGGCTACTGGATTTATGTTTCTAATATCTTGGCGTGGATATTGGCAAGAACTTATTGAAACTTTAGCATGGGCTCATGAACGTACTCCGTTAGCTAATTTAGTTCGATGGAAAGATAAACCAGTAGCTCTTTCTATCGTTCAAGCAAGATTAGTTGGATTAGCTCATTTTTCTGTAGGTTATATATTTACTTATGCTGCTTTTTCAATTGCTTCTACATCGGGTAGATTTGGTTAATTCATTATTGAATCAAAATCAAAAAAATTTCTTATATTTTATTGAGAAAATAATTATGGCGAAAAAAAGTCTTATTGAAAGGGAGATAAAGAGACAGAATTTGGAAAAAAAATATAGAATTATACGTAATTATCTAAAAATAGAGATTAATAAGGTTTTATCTTTGGATGAAAAGTGGAAAATTCGTAGAAAATTACAATCTTTACCTCGTAATAGTGCACCAAGTCGTCTTCACCGTCGTTGTTTCTTAACTGGAAGACCTAGGGCTAATTACCGTGATTTCGGATTATCCAGACATTTACTACGTGAAATGGCTCATGCATGTTTACTGCCTGGAGTTGTGAAATCTAGTTGGTAAGGATCGCGGATTATGTAACCTCCTCACTGAGAGGAGGTTATAAAAAACTTACGTAGTTTTTTTTTAATATAGTATTATATTGCAAATAAAAACGCGGAGTAGAGCAGTCTGGTAGCTCGCAAGGCTCATAACCTTGAGGTCATAGGTTCGAATCCTGTCTCCGCCATATAATTTTATTTTTTAAATTTAGATCTATATATAAAGGCGGGTAGCGGGAATCGAACCCGCGTATTCTCCTTGGCAAAGAGAAATTTTACCATTAAACTATACTCGCTTTTATTTATACTTTCATATATATAAATCTAATTATATATCTACATTATAGAGATATATATATATATATATAATTAGATTTATATTTTTTTGTATCGAATTCATCCATCTATTTTTTTTTCAAAACGTTTATTTGTTTATTCAAAACACTTGCTTAAAACGATTTTAGACTCTATAATAGATCGTAAATCGAAAAGATATTGGTTAAATAGTCCATTTTTTTTATCAAATTTAAGATATGGAAGAATTAAGAATGCCTACTAAAAAAACTAATCCAATCCACAATGAGGCACCCGAAAAAACAGTATTTTTATTACTTAGCCAACCACCTGGAGAAGCCAATACGACGGGTACACCAATAATTAATAAGAATGAAATAGCAATTAATGCAAATACAGCTAACTGGAACGCTATAGTCATAGTCGTGATTCTTGAAGTTTTACCAGTAGTAATAATAATGATGAAAAATTATACCATAGAATAATATCTTCGTAATATTTTCGTGAAAAACCATTATATCAATCAGGAGAGATGGCCGAGTGGTTCATGGCGTCGGTCTTGAAAATCGATATAGTTCTTGAAACTATCGAGGGTTCGAATCCCTCTCTCTCCTTTTCTTGGTAAATATTCATTTTAACATAAGAATAAAAGAAAGTTCGTATAGAAAATGAATAAGAAAATGAAATTTAGATTTTCTATATTTTTCTTATTCATTTTCTTTCCGATCATTTTAATTAAGAGGAGTCATAGAAAGTACAGGTTCAAAATCACGGTCAATTCCTTTTTCAAATCCAGCAGCAGCAGCACGAGCTCTTCCGGCGTGCCATAAATGACCTACGAAAAAGAAGAAACCCAAAACAAAATGGGACGTGGATAACCAACTTCGAGGTGAAACGTAATTAACAGCATTAATTTCAGTAGCAACTCCACCCACAGAATTTAGTGACCCTAGAGGAGCGTGAGTCATATATTCAGCAGAGCGTCGTTCTTGCCAAGGTTGTATGTCTTTTTTCAATTTACTTAAATCTAAACCATTTGGACCTCTTAATGGTTCTAACCATGGAGCACGAAGATCCCAAAAACGCATGGTTTCTCCACCAAAAATAATCTCCCCAGTGGGGGAACGCATGATATATTTACCTAAACCGGTAGGTCCTTGGGCTGAACCAACATTAGCTCCAAGACGTTGATCTCTTACTAAGAAAGTAAAAGCTTGAGCTTGAGAAGCTTCTGGACCAGTAGGTCCATAAAATTCACTTGGATAAGCCGTATTATTGAACCAAACAAAGCAACAAGCTATAATACCAAAGACGGAAATAGCCGCTAAACTATAAGATAAATAAGCTTCTCCCGACCATACAAAAGCACGACGAGCCCAAGCAAAAGGTTTTGTTAATATATGCCAAATTCCGCCAAAGATACAAATAGAACCTAGCCACACATGTCCCCCGATTATATCTTCTAAATTATCTACACTAACAATCCAACCCTCACCGCCAAAAGGTGATTTAAGTAGGTAACCAAATATTACGCTTGGATTAAGAGTTAAATTCGTGATTTTTCTAACGTCCCCACCACCCGGGGCCCAGGTATCATATATACCTCCGAAATAAAGAGCTTTGAATACTAATAGAAAAGCACCAGCACCTAATAAAATTAAGTGAATACCTAAAATAGTAGTCATTTTATTTTTATCTTTCCACACATAACCAAAAAAAGGAAAAGACTCTTCCAAAGTTTCTGGTCCAATAAGTGCATGATAGATCCCCCCAAAACCTAAAACAGCAGAAGAAATTAAATGAAGAACCCCAGATACAAAATATGGGAAAGTATCTACAATCTCTCCGCCAGGACCAACACCCCAACCAAGAGTTGCTAGATGAGGCAATAAAATTAATCCTTGTTCGTACATAGGTTTTTCTGGCACAAAATGAGCGACTTCAAACAAATTCATTGCTCCAGCCCAAAAAACGATTAATCCAGCATGAGCAACATGAGCACCTAATAACTTTCCAGATAAATTAATAAGTCGGGCATTACCAGCCCACCAAGCAAAACCTGTAGTTTCTTGATCACGACCACCTAAAGCTAAAGTTCCATTAAAGAGCGTTTCCACGTGGTAGAACCTCCTCGGGGAATACAAGATTTTCATGAGGCTGATCTTGAGCTGCCATCCAAGCTCGAATACCTTCATTTAATAAAATGTTTTTGGTGTAGAAAGTTTCAAATTCAGGATCCTCTGCTGCACGAATCTCCTGGGATACAAAATCATATGCCCGTAAATTCAAAGCTAACCCAACAACTCCAATAGCACTCATCCATAAACCAGTTACCGGCACAAATAGCATAAAAAAATGTAACCAACGCTTGTTTGAAAAAGCAACACCAAAAATTTGGGACCAAAACCTATTCGCAGTAACCATAGAATATGTTTCTTCTGATTGAGTCGGATTAAAAGCGCGAAATGTATTTGCGCCATCACCATCTTCGAATAATGTATTTTCAACGGTAGCACCGTGAATAGCACATAGAAGAGCTGCACCTAGAACTCCAGCAACTCCCATCATATGAAATGGGTTCAAAGTCCAATTATGAAAACCTTGAAAGAAAAGTATAGACCTAAAAATTGCAGCAACTCCGAAACTGGGTGCAAAAAACCACCCGGATTGACCCAAAGGATAAATGAGAAAAACAGACACAAAAACTGCAATTGGGCCAGTAAAAGCAATTGCATTGTAAGGACGTAATTGAACAGATCGAGCAAGTTCAAATTGACGTAGCATGAAACCTATTAAAGCAAAGGCACCATGAAGAGCCACGAAGGTCCATAAACCACCTAATTGGCACCAACGAGTAAAATTTCCTTGTGCTTCGGGCCCCCACAATAATAACAAAGAATGTGCTAAACTATTGGCTGGGGTCGAGACAGCAGCGGTTAAAAAATTACAACCTTCTAAATAAGAACTAGCCAATCCGTGAGTATACCACGAAGTTACAAAAGTAGTACCTGTGAACCATCCACCTAAAGAAAAATATGCGCAGGGAAAAAGCAATAAACCAGACCAACCTACAAATACAAAACGGTCTCTTCTCAGCCAGTCATCCATGCTATCAAATAAACCTTTTGGTTCTTTGGAAGATTTTCCAATGGCTATAGTCATAATGATTATTCTCCTTTAAGTTACTTCAACCATTTTTAAGTACCTAAAAAATTTTAATTTTTTCATTTCGATCGTATATACGTTTTTTAATGAATCTCATTATAGAATAAAATCTAAAGAGAGGTAAACTTTTCTTTTCTTTGTTTTAATGCCCGTATGTCTCCTTCGCTCAAAATTGAAAAAATCACTTTGATGTTTTTTCTATTCTTCAAACCCAACTAGAAAAAATATCATTCAGTCAATTTATTGAATTCTATAAATCTGAAGAAATACATATTAGAAAATTCAATATGAATTTCACGTTGTATTAGATTATACCCTATTAACCTGAAAATTTTACTATTTCTTTTGTTTAAATCTCGATAAATACGAAAAAAAAAATTGCATTATATTTTTTCTATAAGAAGATTCAACTAAAAAAAAATAGTAAGTATTTTTGTACAATTATATCTTTTGAATATACTAAACTACAACATTAGAATAGCCATTTATTACAATGGATTATAACTCAGGTTAACTAAAATTTAGTTAATGAAATATAAAAAACTCACTTCATTAGTCTTATATTGGAAAAAATCGAAAGCCCTTTATCGGATTTGAACCGATGACTTACGCCTTACCATGGCGTTACTCTACCACTGAGTTAAAAGGGCTGTAATTAATATATTTTATATATATATATATAAACATATTTTTTTTTTAGAAAATTATGAAATTGTCAATTTCATCAAAGAAAAAACTAAATTGACAATTTCATGAAATTAGTTTTTCTATTTCGTAACAAAAATAATCATATTTACTACTTAATTAAAATTATTCACTATTTTTTTATAAAAACATATTAATTTAAATACATGGCATGGAGTAAGCTCGTAAAAAAACTTCAATTCTAGGTTTTATATAAAGTTCTTGTATGAAAAATTCAATATGTAAATTGCGAAAAGCTTGATAACCTATTGGAATACTTAAATTCCATAGAAAGGAAGTTACGATAAGATTAAGTTGAACAAAGGTTCTTTTATAAATAATTGTTTTAATTTTAACAGATGTAGACTCTGTCTCCTTTTCAGATTTTATACTAAATTCATAAGGTCGTAAAAAAAAACGATATTTATATATTGATCGATTAGCAAATATACCTATCCAGATCGGATCAGAAGCAAAAGCAAATTTTTGTAAAATTTTTGGATTTTTTGTTTCTACAATTTCGGAACCTATTGATCCATTGGATTTTGGAACTTCAATCAATGATCCCAAAAAAATGCCAACAAAATAATTAATTGGTTGATCATAAAGATTTTTAGGTTTTCCTTGTTGCAGGAGACGACCTTCTTTTAAAATTGCTATTTCATCAGCCATTGAAATTGCTTCTCCCTGATCATGAGTAACCATAATTGTAGTTATTTTATTATTTTGTAAGTAACGTTTTAACCATTTCCTTAAATGTCTACGCAATTCTTCATCTAATGCGCCAAAAGGTTCATCCAGCAAAAGAAAATCGGGTTGAATTGCTAGACTCCGAGCAAGAGCTACACGTTGTTTTTGTCCTCCAGAAAGTTGTGATGGATATTCGAAAGATACGTCCGCTATTCGTAAACAATTTAATAAATTATTTACTTTGTTTTTTATTTTATTAGATGAAAATTTCCGTAATTGAAGTCCGAATGATATGTTTTCATAAACTGTCATATGTTTGAAAAGGGCATAATTTTGAAATACAAAACTTATTTTTCGATATTGTATAGAACTATTAGTCATATCTATACCATGTAACCAAATATTTCCCTGATCACAATTATCAAGACCTGCGATAATTCGTAATAAACTTGATTTTCCAGAACCAGAAGGACCCAAAAGAGCTATTAAAGAAAATTCTGGTACGTATAAATTTACACGATCAAGTATTTTCGAATAACCTAATGACTTAGATACATTATGAACAAGAATACTCATATTAATTGCTCCTACTCAAAAAAAAAATTAACTACCTTGCATTGCAACGTACTATTGACACTAAATGATACATTGAGTAAAATAAACTTAAGGAATTAAGCCCCCATCGTCTAGTGGCCCAGGACATCTCTCTTTCAAGGAGGCGACGGGGATTCGACTTCCCCTGGGGGTATTTAAAAAAATCCTTCGAATAATTTAAAATATTCCTTGAATTTTTGAGTAGAAAAAATATTTCTATCTGGGTCGATGCTCGAGCGGTTAATGGGGACGGACTGTAAATCCGCTGGCAATGCCTACGCTGGTTCAAATCCAGCTCGGCCCAAGATTAACCTTTTAATTAACTTTGTTTAAGAAATAGTAAATCTGTGGAAAGATAATAGCAGAAAAAAAATAGTATAAAAAATAATATAAAATAATTAAAATTTTCGTTTGCATTCATATGCGATGTAGAATTCAAGGATTTCGTAGAAATATTTATTAGTAAATTAGGAATGAATGCAATATTTTTAATTCAATGGGATTGTAGTTCAATTGGTTAGAGTACCGCCCTGTCAAGACGGAAGTTGCGGGTTCGAGCCCCGTCAATCCCGATTTTATTTCTACAAAAGATTTTTAACAAAAAAAAAATATTTATTATATTAATAAAAAATTATTTACACACAATTAGGTATTTATTATTTATATAATATTTTATTATCTATTTATTAACATTTCAAATTTTTTCTTCATCATGACTATGAATCAGAGATCCAATCTCATTTTGAAAAAGCCATTTCCTTACCAATAACATTTTTGCAATTTGATTCAATAATCTTTTTTTATTTAAAAAAAATTCTAACAAATATTGATAACTTTCTAAAAGAGTTGTATAAGCGAAAGAATCAGGCACTAATGAATTAGTAACTCCAAGCCATCTTTGTCGATGAGCTAAAAATTCGAAACGAGTAAATTTTTCTGGCAAATTTTCGATCAACCAACCTTGATACAAATAAACTGGAGTAAAAATTTGAGGGCGTTTTAATCGAATACCTATTTTTTCAATTCGTTTCAACATATCAATATTTTGTTTTTCATTCATTGGTAATTGATTCCACCAACGAACAGATAATTTATTGATCAAATCTTTGTTATATCCACGACAAAGAAAAAATCGTTTAATTCTGTTATTATAAAGAGATCGCTCCCTTTCCCTTCTAACTCCGTAAGTTACATAAAGTCTTCTTAACATTTCCTCATCTACAAAAAAATCTCGACGTGAAAAAATAAAATGACGAATTTGTAGAAAGGAACCTATAGGATCCCAAAGAATTCGTTTTCCAATAAATAATCTTGGTTTGTTTTCTAATTGATATTCCATCCGATACTGTGTCGATGATCTAAAAAATCCTAGGATTTCAGATTGCTCTTCTAATAAAATTTGTTCAAATTGAGATTCTAATTCTTGGACATTTCTTTTTCTTACCCTAGGTAAAATTCTTTCATAAATAAGTTGTTCTTTCTCCACTCCTATCAATGGATTAAAATGGTTTTTTTCTTTTAAGTTATTAGGAATCAAATATTCTTTTTTTTTCGAAAATGGAAATTTATACGAAAATTCAAAATCATTAGGTCTTTTTATCCAATCGAACAAATGACTACGAAAAAAACTCAAACGCCAAAATCTAGGCGACCAAGCAGTATTTTGAAATTCACAATTTTTTTCATTAAGAAGTTTACGTCGAGATATTAATGATTCGTACTGAGAGTTATTCCAAGAATGAAGAATACTTTTATTTGCTATAGCAAATACTCCATTCTGCATAATACTTAAAAAATGTCTTGTTGGTAACGTTTTTATTTCTCGTCGTTCATAATTAACAAATGGAGTCTCGCATATTTCTAACCAGGGAAACTCCATAGAAAAACTTTCTAAAATATTAGAGGCTAAATTTAAATCATTCTCAACTGATTTATCAAGGGGAATCGAATTCTCCCGATTTTCTAGTAAGAACCAAGAATCTCGAGCAGCTGTTCCAGCTAAGCAACCTAAAACATGAGTTAGAATTGTAAATTCTTTTACGATTGATTCATCAACAGAAGGTTCTAAATACCATTGTGATAAATAATAAAATTTTTTCTTCCATAAATAATTAGTAATATTTAAAGGATTTTTAGCAGAATCCTTTATTAAAATATTTTGTATAATAGCTCTTCCTATTTTATAAAGTAAATTTTGAAAATTGTGTTGAAAATTGGGTTTATTGCCCGTATAAGTAAATCCAAAAATTTGTCTATGAAAAGCTAATTTCATAGTATCCGTATATACGACTGATTCATTTCTTGTAATACTTATTAATAAAACTTCATTAGTGAGTGCTGCTAGATCCCTTATATTATATCCTATAGTTCTAGAATCTAATTCATTAAAATATGATAAATTTTTCTTTAATTGAAGATTATTTTTATTTAGTAAAATAAGAAATTGATTTTTCCTTTGATAATTATTGAATAATCGGATATTTATTATCCTATCTAATCGATCTGGAGAAATGAGAGCTGGATCCACTTTTTTTGGAATATGAGTAGAACCAATCATAATTATATTTTTTTCGGTTCGAGTTTTTATAAAACCAGTTTGAAAATGTTTTAATAAAATACCAAGTAAAAACGTTGGATCAGATTCTATATTTTGAGTTGGACGATTAACATCTAATTGATGAATATTTTGTATCCATATAATGCAAGGTGACATTCCTTTTGCAAGGTCTAAAATAAGATTTAGTCTACGTAAACTTTCTATTAAAATATTCATCCAACTCTCTGTTAGGACGTCTGGTTTATTATATAAAAATTTGTTTATAGATATTCCTAATAAAGGAACATAAGAGTCTGCCGCTAAATTTTTAATTAAATAAGAACGCCCAGTTTCTACTGGACCTATTAATAAAATACCTTTGGAACGGGATAATCCGAACTGAAGCGGTATTGGTTTTCTTTGAAATCCGGGATTAAGTTCTTTCTCCTGACATAATGTTTGCGAAAAAATGATTTTTTGCAAAAAGGTAAAATAGATCCATTTATCTGTAAAATGTAAAGGGTAATTAACCAATTTTTTTTTTAATATTCTGGATAAATATCGTAAATATGAAAGTCCGGGTTGATTAGTGGCTCGGTAACCAAATTCATCATTTAATAATTTTTGTTTAGGATATAATTGAAACCCGTATTCTTTTAGCCTTGTCTGTGTAATTAAAGACTGAACCAATAAGTTTCTTTTTCTGCGAGAAAGATCTAAAGTTTTATTGATGATTAACAATTTCTCCAATTTTTTCTTCGTTAATAAATAAAATCGGATATTTATTGCATAGTGTTTTAAATTTTTAAAAAAATAAATTACTGAATTTTCTGTTTTATTCAATTCTATCTTATTATGATGCATTAATTTGGTAAAATAATAGACTCTTGAAGTATCTGTTAAATATTTTATCGTTTCAAAATATTTCCATAAATCAATACAATCCGAACCTATCCAAATTGAAAAAGAATTTTTATAAGATAACAAAAAAAAGGAAATGAGGGTAAAAACGGCCCAATGTAAACTATTCCAATTATTTATTAATTGAAAATTTGACCATACAAAATTTAATATTATTTTTTCTTCATAATCTAAAAAAATACGTGAATTCCATTTTAAAATTAAATCATGGAAAATTTTTTCATTATCCCATAAACTTAAAAATTTTTTTCGTGTAACCCGAATATTATCATCTACTAAATATTCAAAATGATAAATAATTGTTAAAAAAACTTCTCGGAATTTTTCTAAAAATATATTAATGTAAAAATCCCACCATTCAAATGTAAAAAACCATGAAGTATACTTTTCAAATGAAATGAATCTCACAAAGAAATCAAATTTTTGAAATTGATTATATTTAGTAATTTTATTTGTATTTTGTATTTCTTTGTCCCTAATTTCGTATTCCGAATTCTGATATTTAGAATACTTCAGATATATAAAAATTTTATTTATTGATCGAAATGTCTCACTATTTCTATTTTTGCTTTTTACTAATGATTTAAAATACGCCACATTGTAATAGGATTTATCTAATTTTGTATTATTTGGCTGTGGTATCAACATACCCTTAACAAAATTTTCTGAGTAATTTCTTATAAAAAAATATTTAGGAAAAGATGGGTAATCCAAATTGTAAAAAAAATGAAATTCCGAATTTTTATATGATATTTCTGGTAATAAAATATTAGATATTTGCGATTGAGCAAGCATAATAATTTTTTTCTCAAGAATAATCGAAAATTTTTGTTTTATGATTGTAGCAAATTCATTGTATTTTAATAGATTTTTTAGAAATTGCGAATATATCATATCAAAACTTTGGATATGCAATTTTTTCAAATAAAAAAAGAATCGTTTATTACAATTTAATCGAATATTTTGTAAATAATTTATAAAATTTATTTCATTATTGGAAGTTGATACTAATTTAGTGTTTATTACATAGTTAAAGAAATTATTTTTAGAAGGAGTTAAATTATTAAAAGAATTTAAAAAGAATTCTTCGTTTATCTCATTAATGAATAAGTCAACAATCCAATTATTTATACTTTTGTCATTGAAATTAAATTGTATTAATAAATCTTTATTAATAGATCTTTTGGATTTATCAAATAATTTTTTATTTTTGTGATAAAGATTAAAAGTATGATTTGAAATTAACAAAGAATTATAAATTTCATTAATATTTTTTGAATTATTATTTCGAAAAAATATTTCCAAAATTTTAATGAATTTTATTTCCATAAAAAAACTATTAGAAATAATTTTTTTTGATAAATCCAAAAATTTCGAATTATAAATATTATAAAACCATTCATAAACTTGAAAAATTAATTTATTATATGCCATATCCTCAATATCGCAAACAGAATTTTTTATTTTAATTGTTTCCCAAGTTAGAAAGTATCCATGAATTATATTTCTTTTTGATATTGAAGGCAATTTTTTTTTTAAGTAAAAATTAAAAAATTGAATTTGCTGGATTGGATTTTTAATAAAATTTAAATTATATTTATTTAATATTTTTTGAATTAGTAAATAATTATTTATTGATTTTTTTTTGTGATTACCATTAGTGCTACTAATTTCATTTTGATTTGAAAATAATCGTAAAAGTAATAAATTAGGATCTTTAATTTTATTATATTTATCTATCAAAAAATTCAATTGATCATTTTTTGTTGTTGAATCTTGTTTTAATTTCATACAATTTATGAAGACATTTGAATTTTTTAATTCGTCAAATCTTTGTACTAATGAATATAAAATTTCTAAAAACAATCGTTTCCATTTTTTCCAAAATGAATATAAAATTATTTTATTAAAAAAATAATTCTGTGGAATAATATTATATGCGGGATTAAGTGGAAGGGAGTAATTCCATAAAAAATTTGAATAATTTTTTTGAATCTTTATAAAAATAATTATTCCAATATTATCTGATTCAATAAAATTTTCTGAATAATGAATATTTTTTGTATTTTTTAAAATTTTATCAAAATTTTTATTGATAATAATATTTTTGACAAACTCTCTTATCGAATATAATTCGAAAAAATCATAACAAATTGGATTTTTCAAATTATTTTTGATTTTTCGCTGTGAAATAAATTTATTTATTTCGTTTTCAACCGCTAAATACTTCCTGAAAAATTCTGGTTCTTTTTGAGAGGAAAAAAAAGATTGATGAGTTGAAATAGGTTTAAAAAGTGGTTTATTTTCCATGTAGAGAATTTTTTTCATCCATTTTAAATTATATTTTTTCGGATTAACAAAATCAATAAACTCATTTTTTTCAACTTTTCCACCCATACAAGCGTAATTTGAATTGTTGAAATAAATATGATTATAAAAATTTCGAAAAGATTTTAAATATATGTCCTTATAATCTTCTCTATCATGAATTCTTCTTTGAATTTTTGTAAAATTCAATTTCTTTCGTTTAACAATTTCTCTCTTTCCCAAATAATATATAGAAATATAAATGAAAAATGCGAACAAGATTAAAGTATTTTGTATCAAATTTTTATTTTTTCGTGAATTATGTGAAAAAGGAATGATTTGAAAATAAAATGAATTTTTTAGATGTTTTTTTTTTTTTAATATTGCGACCAACAATCCAATTAAACTACATTTTGTCCACGATTTTGAAAAAAATTGAGTTTTTGTCCGTATCTGATCTAAATTAAAATTTTTATATGAAGATCTTCTTTCTGGTAATTTTTGTTTCATTGTTTTGCAACAGTTACATAACATTTTACTAATAAATATATTTCTTTATTGAAATTTTGAACAAATAATTATTTTTTTTATCTTTTGAAATATGGATTAATCCTACAAAAATCTAAAAAATTGTTATATATTTTTCAATATTCAAGAACTAAATTACACCATCTTTTCTTTCGAATCTAGTAAAAAATAATTTTTTTTCTTTCCACGAACTGGTTTTTATTCATGTATCATCTTTCTTATAATGACATAAAGAAAGGTTTCCGTCAACTGAAGAGAACGATAAATTTCTTAATTTCGGGCGAACGACGGGAATTGAACCCGCGCGTGGAGGATCCACAATCCACTGCCTTAATCCACTTGGCTACGTCCGCCATTTTGTGGTAATTTCTAGAAATAATGACTTTTTAAATTTAAAGTTTAAAAAATCATTATTTCTATATGTTCTCTCAAAAAAAAATTTTTGATTTTTTTGGTTTATAACTAGAACAATACCGTTTGTTTTTTATTCCAAGCCGGAGGTATTAACCGTTAACAGCTGGAGCTTCAATAGCAGCTAAATCTAGAGGAAAGTTGTGAGCGTTACGTTCATGCATAACTTCCATACCAAGATTTGCACGGTTGATAATATCAGCCCAAGTGTTTATTACACGACCTTGGCTATCAACTACAGATTGGTTGAAATTAAAACCATTCAAGTTGAAAGCCATGGTGCTAATACCCAAAGCCGTGAACCAAATACCTACAACAGGCCAAGCAGCCAGGAAGAAATGTAGTGAACGAGAATTGTTGAAACTAGCATATTGGAAAATTAATCTACCGAAATAACCATGAGCTGCTACAATATTGTAAGTTTCTTCTTCTTGACCAAATTTGTAACCTGCATTAGCGGATTCATTTTCAGTAGTTTCTCGGATCAAACTAGAAGTTACCAAGGAACCATGCATAGCACTAAATAGAGAGCCGCCGAATACACCAGCTACACCCAACATATGAAATGGATGCATAAGGATGTTGTGTTCAGCTTGGAATACGATCATGAAATTGAAAGTACCAGAAATACCTAAAGGCATACCGTCAGAAAAGCTTCCTTGACCAATAGGGTAAATTAAGAAAACTGCGGTAGCAGCAGCAACAGGAGCTGAGTATGCCACAGCAATCCATGGACGCATACCTAAACGAAAACTAAGTTCCCATTCACGACCCATGTAGCAAGCTACACCAAGCAGAAAATGAAGAACAATAAGCTCGTAAGGACCACCGTTGTATAACCATTCATCCACAGAAGCTGCTTCCCAAATAGGATAGAAATGTAATCCGATAGCTGCAGAGGTTGGGATAATAGCACCGGAAATGATGTTATTTCCATAAAGAAGAGACCCAGATACAGGTTCGCGAATACCATCAATATCTACTGGAGGAGCTGCGATAAAAGCAATGATGAATACAGAAGTTGCTGTTAATAAAGTAGGAATCATCAATACACCGAACCATCCAATATATAGACGATTTTCAGTGCTGGTAACCCAGTCGCAAAAGCGACCCCAAATGCTTGCGCTTTCGCGTCTTTCTAAAGTTGCGGTCATGATAAAACTTGGTTTTTGAAGTAATAAAAAATTTCCCAAGTAATTATACCTGTTAATCTATATTATTACACATGTTTTGTTTATATGTCAACCGATACTAAAATATCTAAAAAAATTTTTGTTTATTTTAAAAGTCTCTTAAAAAAAATATTTGACTCTATGGGTTGCCCGGGGCTCGAACCCGGAACTTGTCGGATGAAGTTGATTATTCCATTAATACTAGAAATATCTCTTCCCAAACCGTACATGCAATTTTAATTGCATACGGCTTTCTTCATGTATTTTTTTTATCTTTCATAATCTTATATATTCTTTAATTTCTGTAGCAAATTCGCCAAATAATTTATTTGAGTAATATTCAAATACCAAAATTTTTTTATATTAGCATTTGTTTGCCACGAAATTGAAGAAATTGATTCTATTTTTTTTAAATAAATAGAATTTTTAATAAAATTTGAACCATATTTTTTCCACACAATACGTATAGTGCTTTTATGTTTACATGCTAAGGTTTTAGCACAAGAAAATCGAAGAATATATTGTAATTGGTACAAACCTTTTTTATTGTAGCATCCACCATAAAAATAAAAAATATTTTTTATTATTTGATCAAATCGCTGAAAAATTTCATGATCTGTCAAGGTTGTCCAAGATAATTTACAAATGGGACGTCCTGAAGTATCACAAAATTTTTCTTTTGTTAATAATCTTATTGAAGGTATTATCGGAATAATACTACAAAATTCTTTGGTAACTAAATCCGTATCAATCGAATAATCTATAAATTGAAATTGAATTACGATGGATTTTTTTATGGTACGTAGAATATATCCTAAGATATAAATAGGATTTACAGACGATTTTTTAACAAATATTCTGTATGGCTCGGGCCATAAATGAAAGTATTTTTCCCAGAAAACTATTAATAAAATTTTCCAGTTTCTTTTTAATAATTTTATATTTCCATTTGTAGTTAAAATTGAATTATTTTGATATCTCACATAATGAATCGAAATATTATTTCCCATTATATTCTGGATAATTTCAAAATCTGATTGTTCTGATAGATTTCTAATTTTTCGGACAAAGTCAGTTTTATTGAGAAAAAACCAAAATGAAATGGATTGAAACGCAGCAATTTCTTTACATATATGAATTAAAGAATATTCTATTTTGTGAATATGAAAATTCCATAAGAAACGATAAAATTGGTTTTTTTTCGAATATAATGGATCTAAAATCATGATATTATCATTCCAATGAAGTAAAAGTCTCAGAAAATGTAGAAATGAAATATCTAAAATATGTTGGCGAATAATTCGAATAAAAATTTCTGGATGAAGAGAATATGGTATTTTGATATCCAAATAGCTACTAGAATTATAAATCCTATCTTCAATAAAAGGAAATACTGAATGAATGGATTGAGAACTATTCCAGTCTTTTGTTCTCTCCGCAAAAACTTTCGATTGAAATGAAAAAATGATATTAGAAATAATTATTATAATTTCTTGAACAAATTGAAATTGATTTATAAGTTTATTAGATATAATCCATGAATTTTTAGATTGATACAATTTTTTTATCAAACGTTTCAGTGTTAAGAAATTAAATTTGTGACTCAAACCGTAAAATTTATTTCTTTGATATTTCGATTTGTTTACAAATCGATTATATGCAATTCCGTAAAGATCGTCTTGAAAAAGAAGTGGATATAAAAATGGTTTTTGCCAATAACTATTTTTTTTAATTTTTTTTAGCTCCCTAATTTCAGAAAAAACCTTAGTCATGGTTCCTATATAAATTCTTTTTTAGATATGGAATGATAAATACAATACATGATGCAATCTATCTCAAAGCTGATATTTTTTTTATTTATTCCGAAAAGATCGCTCTCCTGACCTAAGAAAATTTTAAGATTGGTCAGCACACAAGTAATTTCTACACATTATTTCAAGTATTTAGGACTCATTCTTAGTAAAAAATTTTAACTTAATATTTATTAAATGTTAATATTTTTTTCCCCCCATTTATGGACTATATGAAATTAAAAAAGCTTTTAACAACTTAATTAATATAGAGGGTATGTTTTGATAAACAATTCCAAAACAGAAGCTGGTTCTTCATTTACCTATGATTTAAGCAATTTAGCGTTATCCATTAACTTTTTTTTACTGACTAAGAAACGACATGCTATTTTCTCCGAAAAGTTTCCTCTTGGGATTAGTCGTAATATTAAAACCATTTGATAATGATTTGGGTGATTTTTTGTTTCATCCGAATGTGAAAAGATCCAAGTCGCACTTAAAAGCCGAGTACTCTACCATTGAGTTAGCAACCCTAAAATTAAATAAAATTTGAAATTAATTTTATTAGCATAAAAATAAAAAAACTATCAAAATAATTATATATATGTAAAATCTTTTTGTCAATTAATTATAAATTTTATATTGTTAATTTATAATTATCGATTCTATTCGAGAATGCAACTAAATGAATTAAATTATTATTTTTATCCAGAATTATTATTTTTATTCATTATCCATTCGGATAAAATTTGAATAAAATTTTTAATTCTGTCTATAGTTTTTGTTTCTGGAATGATAATGACTAAATATATATATAGACAAGAAGAAACGAATGGATAATAAAAAAGTGATTGAATTAAACAGAAAGAAAGATTCATAATTTTTTTTTTTTTTTATTAGTTATTTTTCTTTGTATTTATCTCAATATAAAGAAAAAATAACTAATTGAAGAAATGATATATATTTATATTTAAATATAAATCTTTCGTTAAAATTATTTAAGCTTTTAAGGCTTCTTTTGCAGCATACATAGCTTCTATAGTAATTTCTGCAATGCCATTTTGTCGTGCAAATTTTTCAGTGTTTCTTTTTATTTTTCCCCTAACAAAACCTGGAATTTTACTCAATTCCAATTGACTCTCGGAATTCCAAGTTAAATCCGTATCTGTAGATAAAGATTTAGTAATTACTTCTTTAGTATCATGACCACCAAAAATTTCTAAAAGATGATCTTCCATTCCTAAAGTGAATGAGTTATAAACTAAATCTGCAATTTGATTGGTACCTTCATATCCAAGAAAAGGCCGATAACCCAAAGTAAAATTTTGAATATGAACTGGTGAAGAAATAACTCCACAGGGAATATCAAGACGTTTACCAATATGACGTTCCATTTGGGTGCCAAAAATTGCGGAAGGTTCTACACGAGCAATCATATCTCCTACTTCTGTATGATCATCAGTTACAAGTATCTCATCGCAAAAATTTTGAACTTGTTCTTTGAACCATTCTTCGTCATGTTTACAATAAGTTCCAGCACAACTTACACGAATTCCCATTTCACAAGCAAGAATTTTAGTCATTGCTGCTGCATGGGTTGCATCACCAAAAACTACCGCTTTTTTCCCTGTTAAATTTTGGCAATCTATAGATCTTGAAAACCAAGCAGCTTGAGAAATAAATCTGGTTTGTTCATCAATATATGATTCATAATTTATTTTTTTATTCAATAAAATAGGAGACCAAATATTAATTCGTTCTTGTATCTGTCGAATACAATTAGCTATATCTACGATTCCCATGGGAGTTGTAGATATATAGGACATTCCAAATTCTTTTTCCAAATATATTGCTGTCATTAAACCTGTTTCACGGTAAGGTACTAAATTGAACCAAGCTTTTGGTAATTTATGAAGATTATCAACAAAACTTCCCTCGGGAATTACTTGATTTATTTCAATACCTAAATCTTGTAATAAACGTTTTAATTCACGACAATCGTGTTGATTATGAAAACCCAATGTAAAAATACCTATTATATTTGCTGATGGTTTATTTGTTAGAGATAAATCCAGATCCCCTTGTCGACGAGCTTTATCTAAATAATATCGAACTACTTGTTCTAATGTTCTATCCGCAGCTTGAAGTTCATTCACTCGATAATGATTAACATCCGCAAGAATTACATCAGAATCTGAAATTGTGGAAGCTCTATCAACAAAATTCTGTAAATCTTCTTGTAAAATACTCGAAGTACATGTTGGTGTTAATACAATCAAATCAGGATGTTCTTGTTTATCTTTTCGGGTAATATTATCTACTACTTTTTCTTGAGATCCACGAGCTAATACATGACGATCCACTATACTAGCAGTTACTGGGGTAAAATCCCTTTCTCGTTCTAACATGGAGCGCATAACATTGAAATAATCATCTCCCAAAGGAGCATGCATAATGGCATGAACATTTTTAAAAGAACTAGCTACCCGCAAAGTCCCGATATGAGCGGGTCCAGCATACATCCAATAAGCTAATTTCATAAATAAAAATCTCTTTATTAAATAATCTTTTTTTTTTTTTTAAGGCCATCACAAAATAAAACCGCTTGCCTTTTTTATGGCATTATCGTAATATAAATGAAAAATATTATACTATAGTAGTAATAGTAGTACAATTTTATTGTGTTTATATATTTTTTACAAATTTTATCTAAAATAAATGCTGGGACGGAAGGATTCGAACCTACGAATGACGGGATCAAAACCCGCTGCCTTACCGCTTGGCCACGCCCCACTTTTATTTTCCTCAGTAAATCTTTTTTTATTATACCTGTCAATGAATAGAGAAAGTTCATTGGAATGAAAAAGAATTAGAATCTCTTTAAAGCTAAAAGAACTTGTAGTAAAATGTATCTAGTAGTTTTTTCTTATTTAAACTAAAATTTTCTATTCCACTTCCGCAATAATATTTAATAAAGAATCCAAAATTTAGTTATGTTTAATATTTATTTAGAGAATGGGTTTAATCCAAATAATTTTATTTTCGTTAAACTACCTGAAGCTTATGCTATTTTTGATCCTATCGTAGATGTGATGCCAATTATACCTTTATTTTTTCTTCTTTTAGCTTTTGTTTGGCAAGCTTCTGTAAGTTTTCGATAAAATCAATTTGGTTAATGATTTTTTTTTTCGGGTGGGGTCCGTGCCAATCTTTCAAATTTTTTATTATCTCGTATCTGAACCAAATACGAGATAATAAAAATTACTTAAATTGAAATACAGAAAAATTTAAACAAGTATTCGCTTTTAGTAATATATTTTATCAAATTCGTAGGAAATCACAGAGTGGTTTATCGCAACAGTTTCAAAATTATTTTAACCTAATTTAGGTTAACGGGGGTTCAAATCCTTTTATCTCTATCGGAATTAAGAAAGAAATATCTCATAAGATTTGTAATTTATTCTATTTTACTCCTAGTAATGATCTTGGAGACTACGTTATGCTTACTCTTAAACTATTTGTTTATACGATAGTTATATTTTTTGTTTCCCTTTTTGTTTTTGGATTTTTATCTAATGATCCGGGACGTAATCCCGGGCGTAAAGAATAAAAAATATTTTGCTTTTGGAGAGAGAGGGATTCGAACCCTCGGTACGAATAGATCGTACAACGGATTAGCAATCCGCCACTTTCGTCCACTCGGCCATCTCTCCGAATCAAAAAGAGTTTTCTTTTAGAAATTATTAGATACGAAATTATAGAAACAGGGGGTAAAAACAGTAGTATACCGTATATGTAAATACAAAGATAATAATATATTAAATATACTATATTTATATATAAATAGATATATGTAACATTTATTATTTTTTAAATATGTATCATTTACATATATGATATACTACGTGTTTGTATTAAAAAATTACATAAAAGAAGTTTTAAATAGAATTACATAATCTATTTTTACAATATTTATTCAAATTTCTGAATACGTTTTTATAAGTATATATTATTCGGGATTTTCTTATAAATTCAAATAATTTATTGATACAATTCTTTGCCCAATCTTAAGGCCAAAATACCTGTTACGAAAGCACTTAAAAGGATTACAATAATTTGATTGTCTGAAATTGCAACCATTACTTTTTATTCTCCTTCATTATTTGGGACTGAAAAAAAATATATATGATATGATTCTTAATTAAGTTGAAAAAAAAGTTATAATTTTCGTTTCATCTAATAATAGAAACAGTTTTGAATAAATGGATTCGTTATTATTGTATCGATTTCAATTTGTTACCGCTACATTTTGTAAAAAAGGAAAGTAAAATCGAAATGAATTTAGAAGTTATTGCACAGCTTACTGTTTTAGGTCTAATTGTCGCATCAGGTCCATTGGTTATTGCTTTATTAGCAGCTCGTAAAGGAAATTTGTAATTTATATTTCCCATCCCCGGAATTGAATCAGTAATAAATTGTATATTATTTCGGGGAGGGGTTCGAGTTTGCAAAGAAAAAGAAATAGAATATTTAATATGTTATTATTAGTTTATAGCGGGTATAGTTTAGTGGTAAAAGTGCGATTCGTTTTTGAGTTGAAGAAAAAGTCAAAGGATCATAAGATCCTTTTTTTCAAATCCCATTTCTGAAAGAGTTCCAATCTCTCCTAATTTATGCAATAATGGGAAAACACTATTTATGTGAATTTTTGGTATAAAATTTTATAAGAATTCACGGAGCGAAATAGTTGAAAAAAAACAAAATATATATCTTTATTTTCGTTTTTTTTTTTTTTATGAAAATCCATGGAGAGATATTCAAAAACAAATAATTTCGTCGTAACTGAATCACCAATTGTGAGAAAAACAATAAAAACTGGTGCTATTATAGTTTTGAATCAAATAAATTTAGTTTGCTAGAGATATAAGCATTTTTTTCACAATGACTCGGCGAAAAAAGTTTTCCAAAAGATAAAAGAAATCGATGGAAATGGGGAACGAGGTAATCAAAAAGTGTTTATTTTCATTTCCGAAAATATTTTATTTTTTTTGAAAGGATCATCTATAAAGTATTTTATTTATTTATTTTTTAGTTGTTGAATCGATGAAGAAAATATATATATATATAAACAACTAACATAGATGTTATAGATATATTTCTAAATTTCAAGAGTATTGAGATATCAACCTCATTTAATTAGGTTTTACAGTATATTTGCAAAGGAGCCGAATGAAAATAAATTTTCATGTTCGGTTTTGAAATAGAGGCGTTTATAAACAATCAAACGTCGACTATAACCCTTAGCCTTCCAAGCTAATGATGCGGGTTCGATTCCCGCTACCCGCTTTTCAAAAAAGAAAAAGCATAGAAAAATACTGAAATTCTAGTATTTTTCTATGCTTTTTCTTTTTTGAAATAACGTCCATCGTCTAAAGGATAGGATAGAGGTCTTCTAAACCTCCAGTATAGGTTCGAATCCTATTGGGCGTAATTCGAATTTTCATCGTTTTATGATTCGTTATAGAGAATGAAATAGACAAAAAGTTTAAATTTTATTTTATTTGCCTTCCTGAAATAGAAAAAGTTCTATATGTTCCTTAATAGCTTCCTTCAAAAGATTTTCTGCTTGTTCCGTGAAAACTTTGGTCGAACGAATAATTTCTATAAACTGTGGTTTATTAGTTATTAAATATTCACGTAATTGAACAAGAAATTTTTTAACTTGTGTTGTTTCTAATACATCCAAATAACCATTGACTCCCGTATAAATAGTTGCTACTTGTTCTTCTACACTAAGTGGTGCTGATTGGGATTGTTTTAATAATTCACGTAATCTCTGACCTCTAGCTAATTGATTCTGAGTTGCTTTATCAAGATCAGAAGCGAATTGTGCGAAAGCTTCTAACTCAGTAAATTGAGCAAGTTCTAGTTTTAATTTTCCGGCCACTTGCTTCATAGCCTTAATTTGTGCGGCAGATCCAACTCTCGATACAGAAATACCTACATTAATTGCTGGTCGAATCCCAGCATTAAATAAATCAGCTGATAAAAATATTTGTCCATCTGTTATGGAAATAACATTCGTAGGAATATAAGCTGAGACATCACCTGCTTGAGTTTCTACAATAGGTAAAGCGGTCATACTACCTTCCCCTAATTGAGAACTTAATTTAGCTGCTCTTTCTAGAAGACGCGAATGTAAATAGAAAACATCTCCCGGATAAGCTTCTCGACCAGGTGGTCTTCTTAATAAGAGAGACATTTGTCTATAAGCTTGTGCTTGTTTGGAAAGATCATCATAGACAATAAGAGTATGTTGTTTACGATACATGAAATATTCAGCCAAAGCTGCTCCTGTATAAGGAGCGAGATATTGTAATGTAGCTGGTGAATTTGCAGCTTCTGTAACAACAATTGTGTATTCAAGAGCACCACGTTCTTCAAAGGTATTTACTACCTGTGCTACTGAAGATGCTTTTTGACCAATAGCTACATAAACACATATTACATTTTGGCCTTTCTGATTTAAAATAGTATCGACAGCAACAGCTGTTTTACCTGTTTGTCTATCACCAATAATTAATTCTCTTTGGCCACGTCCAATGGGAATCATTGAGTCAATAGCAATAAGGCCTGTTTGCATTGGTTCATAGACGGAACGCCTAGAAATAATACCAGGAGCTGGAGATTCTATTAATCTAGATTCAGAAGCTGCTATTTTGCCTTTTCCATCAATAGGTTGAGCCAAAGCATTTACGACACGACCTAAATAAGCTTCACTCACGGGTATTTGAGCTATTTGGCCTGTTGCTTTTACGGAACTTCCTTCTTGTATTGCTAGTCCATCGCCCATTAAAACTACCCCAACATTATCTGATTCTAAATTCAAAGCAATACCTACTGTACCATCTTCAAATTCTACCAATTCACCAGCCATTACTTTATCAAGTCCATAAATACGAGCAATGCCATCCCCCACTTGAAGTACGGTCCCAATATTAACAATTTTGACTTCTTGATTGTATTGCTCAATCTGTGTACGAATAACACTGCTAATTTCGTCGGGTCGAATATTTACCATTAGCTTCTATTAGTTAGTTTTTTAAAAGATAAAACCCATGAAAGTTACTCAAGCGTACTTTCCATGGCCCTGAGTAGGCCAATATTATGATCAATCATACGTAAATGTAATTCACTATTTAAACAATTTTTTAATGTTTCTAAAGCTCGTTCCAGTGCTAAGCGAGATACTTGTTGTTGAACCTGTTCAATTGCTCTTTGTTTTTCAAAGCGAATCGTAGCATTTTTTGAATCTTCTAATCTTTTTAAATCTCCATCTGCAGCATCAATTAAATCTTTTTTTTCTCTTTCCATTTGGGATAATCCACTTGTCCGAATATCATTTGCTTTGATTTTCGCTTGTTGCAAACGAGTTTTAGCCTGTTCTAGCTTATAAGTAGCTTCTTTATAGCGTTCTTCAGCATCACGAATAGTGTTTAAAATGGTAAGTTTACGATTTTTTAATAAATTACTTAATGAAGTAGATTATTTCCTATTGGAGTTTTTATAATCTCTTCCCAAACCGAACATGAATTTTTCAATTCACCCGGCTTTACTGCCCAGTTTTCTTATTTTTTTTTTTACTAACTGGGTTTGTCGCCTTTATTCATTTTTGTTTTTATGGAACACGAAATAATTATTGATGACTCTTTTGACAAAGATATTTTAAATTGTCAACAAGATTGTTTTTTTTTTTTGTTTCGAATAATTATAAATCGTAAGTTAGGTTGTCGATTCAGCACTTGAAAAAAATTGTTTTTAGAAGATCCTTACTATATTAATTAAACATTGAAAGTTCTAATTAAATTGTATAATTGTATCGATACGAGTGTTATGTATCAAAAAAATCTTCAACCAAGTTTTTCTTGGTGGAATAAAGAAAATCCCAACAGTGTCTCGACTTTAAGCAATGAAGCTTTAACCATTTCGATTTTTTTCCCTATCAAAAAATATTTTTGATTTTACGAAATGCTATAGTTCTTTAGATTTTTTTTGCTCCCTATGAAGTAATTCGTTGAGATTTCATACTTGTTTATTCAAGTATTATTAGATAAATCCAATTATTTTATTCGAATATTCAATCCGCACACACTCCCTTTCCAAAGTAGATTAATAAACCTAAAACGACACCTAAATTAATTAAATTAGTTTCAAAAAGGTTCGTATTTAGTCCAAAATTATTAGCTACAGTCCAAAATCTTTGGGAAATAATAAAATCAATCCCATTTTCCATAGTGTTTTCCTTGTTTTTAATTATTAGATTATCCAATTGTTTGCGGAGTTTATTGTTTACTCTACACACTTTATATTTTTTTTACCATTTAAAACCGACTTAATCAATTTTTTATTTTCTATACGAAAAATGTTTTTTATTTGTAAAATTCACCATACCTGGATTGTTCTTACTCCTCTCAAAAAAAAAAAAAAAACATTTTTTTTTTGAGAAAGGAGATTATTTTTTCAGATATTATTTATATATTACTAAACAAAAGGATTTGCGAATGAAAGTGCCAAAGCTACTACTAATCCATAGATAGTTAAAGCTTCCATAAAAGCTAGACTTAGTAATAAAGTACCTCTAATTTTACCTTCTGCTTCAGGTTGTCTCGCAATACCTTCTACAGCCTGACCAGCTGCAGTGCCTTGACCAATACCAGGTCCAATAGAAGCTAAACCTACGGCTAATCCAGCAGCAATAACAGAAGCAGCAGAAATCAAAGGGTTCATGATAATTTCCTCTAACTAAAATTTGGGAAAGATTTCTAATAGAAATCTGGTCTCCATTGCTTTTTAAAATTTTAATAATTTATTTAAAGCAATTAATAACTCAAAATGTCTCTTTCTAGAAGTGATAGTATCACTAAAAATATTTCCATTTAAAAATAGGCTTTAATAAATCAATTTTTTAAACTTTTTTGGTTTTTTAATACGGAAACTTTTTTTTCTAGAAAAATAATAATAATAATAATAATAATAATAATAATAATTTTTTTTTTACCAAATATTAATTTAATGATGACCCTCCATAGATTCTCCTATATATGCTGCTGCTAGTGTAGCAAAAATTAAAGCTTGAATAGCACTCGTAAATAACCCTAAAAACATCATGGGTATAGGAATAACTAAAGGTACTAGAGAAATAAGAACAGCAACAACTAATTCATCAGCTAATATATTTCCAAAAAGTCTAAAACTAAGCGACAAGGGCTTTGTGAAATCTTCTAAAATATTAATTGGTAAAAGTACTGGCGTAGGCTGGATATATTTACCAAAATAACTTAAACCTTTTTTGTGTAGACCAGCATAGAAATAAGCTACTGATGTAAGTAATGCTAATGCTACTGTAGTATTAATATCATTTGTAGGTGCAGCAAGTTCACCATTTGGCAATTCTAAAACTCGCCAAGGAAAAAGGGCGCCCGACCAATTTGATACAAAAATGAATAAAAACATAGTTCCCACAAAAGGAACCCAGGGACGATATTCTTCTTCTCCAATTTGTGTCCTGGTTAAATCTCGAATGAATTCCAGAACATATTCTACAAAATTTTGACCACCAGCCGGAATTGCTTTTAAATCACGAGTGGCTATAACAGCTAGACCTAGCAATATAGTAACTACAATCCAAGAAGTTATAAGTACTTGAGCATGGACCTGAAAATTGCCTAATTGCCAATAAAAATGTTGACCTACTTCAACATTCGATATTTCGTAAAAAAAATTAAAAGTGCTAAAAATTCCTACAATATTGAGCATATTACTCCTTTAAAAAAACAAATTTACAAATAAATTATTTTTTTTGTAAATTCATATTATTTTTATTCCACGAATATTTTTCTATTTCAAACTCTTTTTTATTGCTATTCCAATTTATTAAAACACTACGAGATAAAAATAATAATTCAATATTGCTATTATTATTAAATCATAAATTTATGAGTTTTCAATCGAATTATAACGACCTTCACGAATTGCTAATGTTAGTTTATTCAAAATCCATCTAATAGAAGCTCTAGCATCATCATTAGCCGGGATTGGTATATCCGTCATATCCGGATCACAATCAGTATCAACTAAACAAATTGTTGGAATTCCTAAGGTTATACATTCTTGAATGGCTGTAAATTCTTTTTGTTGATCAATAACTATAACAATATCAGGTAAAGTTGTCATATATTTAATTCCACCCAAATATTTTTGTAATTGATCCAATTGTCTCTCCAAATCAGCTGCTTCTTTTTTTGGAAGTCGATCAAACACTCCAGCTAATTTTTTATTTTCTAAATCTTGAAATTTTCGAAGACGTGTTTCTATAGTTGACCAATTTGTTAACATACCCCCTAGCCATTTCTGATTTACGTAATGACATCTCGCTTTTAAAGCTGCTGATGCTATTAAATCCGCAGCTTGATATTTTGTTCCCACCATCAAAAATTGTTTTCCTTTACTTGCAGCATTTGAAGCTAAATCACAAGCTTCTGATAAAAAGCGAGCAGTTTGAGTAAGATTTATAATATGAATACCTTTTCGTTCCGTAAAAATATAAGGTGCCATTTTTGGATTCCATTTACGTGCTTGATGACCGAAATGAACACCTGCTTCCATCATTTCTTCTAAATGAATATTCCAAGATTTTTGTTTCATTTTTCGTTCAATTTCTTGTGGATAAAGAAATATATTATGTATATGTGAAATACATATCATACTATATATATATATATATATATATATATAGTATGATATGTATAGAATTTGTAGTTTCGTCAATAATTATTTAATGAAAATTTCATTTTTTTAAATAGATGAAATATTTCTGTTAATCTTGGATGCTGATTCTTTCAATACGTTGTGAACAGTTCTTATAGCTGGAGAAACATTTAATATATTTCGATACAAAAAAATATTTTTGATTTTTTTATTGAAAGAATTTTTTTTTTTTCTTAGAAAAATTTCTTTTTTTTTCTCAAGAATTCTTTGCCAAAGGACTTCTTGAGATCCAGTACCAGCAGGGATTATTTCACCAATAATTACGTTTTCTTTTAAACCTTTTAACCAATCAATTCGACCTTTTAAAGCAGCTTTAGCTAAGACTCGAGTCGTTTCTTGGAAACTAGCTTCTGAAATAAAACTTTGAGTGTTTAAAGATGCTTTGGTTATTCCCAATAATATTGGTTCATAGGGAATTGCTTCTTCTAAAATACGATTCATTTTTTGTACTCGTGAAGATTCAAGAAGTTCCCCTGGTAAAAAAATATTAATTATTCCATTTTCTAAGGTTAAAAATTTAGAAGTCATTTGTCGAACAATAATTTCAATATGTTTATTTGAGACATATACACCCTGAGATTGATAAACTTTTTGAATTTGATCCACCAAAATTATTTGTCCTTGTTCCATACCAATTTTTGCACTTAGAAAAAATCCCCAAAGGTAACCAATAAATTTTTTCATATCATTATTCCAATCTCCAAAACTATTTTCTAAATTAATAGATACTGAATTCACCGAACGTGCTTCTAATAATTGTTCTACTTTAGGTAGACCCTGAATAATATCTGCGGATTTTAATCGTTCATATATAAGCGTTATTAGAGTATCTCCTTCTTTGACAGATCCACCACAATTACTATGAATAATAGCTCCCTTACTAGCTAGATAAGGTTTACCTGATCTAATAACCAAATAATCTGTATGTATACCGATTATTTGGCCAGATGGAATAATTTTTTTGTATTTGGATATACAAAAATTATCAAAAAAAAATTGTCCAATATTTAGTTTTTGGTGTTTTTCTTCCAACAAACGAAAGAGTGGGAAACACCATTTGAATAAATTATGATTAATTTTTTTTTCAAAAGTAAATTGATGAATTTCATTATATTCATCAAAAAAATACCATTTGGGATTCCGAAATTGGTTAATTATTAAAACTATGTTCAATATTATTTTTGCATGAGTAATCCAATACAAATATTCGCAAACATTTGTAAGATTGCGTAAATTACCTATAAGACCTATTTTATCAAATAAAAAAATTCTTTTTACGGATTCTTTTTTTTCCAATAACAAAGATTTTTTTTGTATTGAGTCTAGATCTTTTGATCGATTCTTAAATTTAGAATTTCTCGGATGCTCACAAAAATCAAAAAATTCTATTGAGAAAAAATTATTGATATTTTTTATAATAGAATCTTTTGATTCAACCTTTTTAGAAATTTTAATTGAATCTGACGGAGATAAAAGAATTAAAGGTTGATTTTCATTTTTTTTATTAGAAGAAAAACGAATAATACCTTTATCTTTGTTTTTTAATTGATTTTGACAAGTCAAAAAAGAATTTTTGTAGTGGTTTTTTTTCAAAAGATATTGAGAATGTGATATTTTTTTTTGTTCCTTTTTTTCTAAACAAAAAGAGTTAATTAAACTAAATTGAAGAAAATTTCTGGAATTATTTTTTGTTTTAATTCTCAAAAATGAGACATGAGTTTTTTCTGAAAAATAATTTTTTCTCCAATATATAATTAAATAAGTTCGAATTAATCGAATACATTTTTCATTTACTATTTTTATTTGTTCACCATCTCCATAAAGAAAATAATTTACAATGTTTATTTTTAAATTGAGATTTTTTTCCAATAAATTCAAAAGATTTTTTTTATTGGATTCATTATATACGATATACTCAATTGCAGGTCTGAGTAAAGCAAAAGGTTTTTCTTCAAAAGGTATAATCCATTGGAAATATGTCCAATTATTACATTGGAATTCCTTAAAAAGTTTTTTTCCTGGTGGGATTAAAAAACTTACTTGTTTCGAAATTTTATATGTTTCATTCGGATAGTAGATAGTTCCTGGTAGAATTTTCACCTCATAAGTATTGTTTTTTTTTTTTTGAATTTTGACTAATCCACTTATACTACTTGTAATAGTCGAAGTAATTGACATACCTACTTGAATAATTTTATTATTTTTTATCAAAAGCGATGATAAAGCTTGAGTTGAAACATAAACGTCTTCGGGAATTAAAAAACAATTACCACTCTTTACAACTTTAAATCTTGATTGAAAAATTTTTGTTTTTGCATTTTTTAATTCGTGAACTCTATCAGTCGAACTAGTCTTAACAGTACCGTATTTTACAATTCCTGATTTTTTTAATTCGTATTTTGGGTGATCAATAATGGCAAAAAAATCGTTATTTTCTAAAATACCATGATTTTTTATTTTCAAAAAAAAGGCAAAATTTGTATATTTCTTTCTCAGAAAAAAGTTTCTACGTTTTTTTATTACTTCGTAATTATATAAAACGATATTTGAGTCTACCAAATTATTTAAATCATTGAACACGCCATGAGTGAATTTCCATTTTTTCAAAACTTTATTTTTTTTGTAGATATACAAATTGAAAATACAAATATTTAATTGATTTTTATTTTTTATAAAATAGAAAAATGATTTTTTCTTTGCCAAGAAAGTATAAGAATCTATTTTATCTTGATTTTCATAAAAAGAAACAAATAGTTTAGGATTTTTATTGTAAGATTTACCAGATAATATCCATATGTGACACGTTTTAAGTATCGAATGAATAGAATTATGTATATATTCAGATGCATGACGTACCTTTGTAATCCAATACATTTCTCCATCAAAATTTGAATAAATATATTTACGAATTTTTTCTTTAAAAGGTGATGTTTTAGCACGAATTTCGGCAATTACTTGTTTTGATTCTACATATTGACTATTTTGAACTAATAATAAACTTTTTGGTGGAATTATTAGATTATCCACTTTGTTATTACTACGAATGCTTAGGAACAAATTAGTATGACAAATCCAAGCAGGATGACCATGACGTGTACGTGTTGGGTAAACAAAACTTTCATCAAATTTTATAATTCCATTAAAAGGAGTTCGTACGTGTTCTGCAATATCACCTGCAAATACACCTCCAGTATGAAAAGTTCTTAAAGTTAATTGAGTTCCAGGTTCGCCTATGGATTGACCTGCAATAATGCCTACAGCTTCACCAATTTCTATTAAATTTCCATTTGTGAGATTCCGACCATAACATAATTGACAAATCCAAAGCATACTTTTACAAGTTAAAGGAGATCTCACATAAATTAATTTTGTTTTTAAAATAGTGAATTTATTTGCCAAAAAATTTCCAATATCTTGGTTACGAGTAGCAAAACATCGGTTATTTATATAAACATTCTCTGCTAACACACGACCAATTAGTTTTTGATAAAAATTATTTTTTTTTCCTTCATAATTGTTTATGAAAATACCGTAAAGAGTACCACAATCTTTTTTACGTACAACAATGCGTTGAACTACTTCGACAAGTCTACGTGTGAGATATCCAGCATCTGATGTTCGTACAGCAGTATCTACAATTCCTTTACGAGCACCATAACAAGAAATAATATATTCTGTTAAAGATAGTCCCTCTCGGAAATTGTTTTGAATTGGTAAGTCAATAATTTGTCCTTGAGGATCTGACATTAATCCTCTCATACCTACTAATTGATGAACTTGCGAAGTACTTCCGCGAGCACCTGGAAAAGACATCATATGAACAGGATTTGAAGGATCAGTCATTCTAAAGTTTGGATTCATTTCTTGCTTCAAATATTCACTTGTTGCATACCAAGTTTCTATAAGTTGACGCAGTTTCTCCACAGCATGTAAATTTCCATAGTTATGATGTTTTTCCGAAAGGTTACTATATTGTTCAGCATCTTTAATAAGCCACCCCTTTGAAGGTGCTGTTAAAAGATCATCAATACCCAACGAAATAGCACTAAAAGTGGCTTGTTGAAATCCCAATGTTTTTAGTTGATCCAAAACATGTGTTGTATAAGTAATTCCAAAATGAAGTATTAATCTGCTTATTATTTGTTTTATGGCAATTCGATCCATAACTTTATTATAAAAAATCAAATCGACTGGTTCTGCCATAGGAAAAAACCTCTTTTTTTACAAGCATACATTTAATGAATTTAATCCATTAATTCTTAAATTTAGTTCTTTAAATAAATAAATAATTTTTTTTTATTTTATATCTCTTGTATGACTGTGTTTCGCTTCAAAGAAGCCTCATAAGTCCCCTGTATTGCTTCGTCAATTTGTTGATTAAATAAAACACGTCCCACGGTTGTATAAATATAAATACTAATAATTTTTTGTTTCTTATTTCTTCCGAGTTGGTAATGTTCATAAATTTCAAAAAAACTTCCTGAAGCTTTATATTGAATCTCAATGGGTTGTTCTCGAATTATTGAAGTAATCATTCGAAAATTTATTTGCCATCGGAGCCATAAAGGATTATGCAAATGAATTTGTTTTTGTTGCTGGGCCCTGTAAACATCATCATAACTATAAAAGTATGGTATTTTTGAAAACAAAAAGTTTTTTTTGTAATTATTGTCACTATTGAATGAAAATTTGTTACCATAAATACCTTGCTGATTCTCTATTGTTAAAATATAAAGTCCAAGAAGCATATCTTGGCTTGGTATAGATATGGGTTCTCCCGTAGCTGGAGATAAAATATTTCTACGAGAAAGCATAAGGAAACGAGCTTCTGCTTGAGCTTCTAGCGATAAAGGCACATGAACCGCCATTTGATCTCCATCAAAATCTGCGTTGAAGCCACTACGAACTAGCGGATGTAAATGAATAGCACGTCCATTTACTAAAATGGGTTGAAATGCCTGTATACCTAACCTATGTAATGTTGGTGCTCGATTTAATAATATAGGATGGTTTTCCATAACTTCTTGAAGTACCTTCCATATAATAGGGTTTTCATCTTGAATCATTTTTTTAGCTGCCCTAAGATTAGGAGCTAATTTTTGGCCAATAAGACTACGAATAACAAAAGCTTGAAAAAGTTCTATTGCCATTTCTCGAGGTAGCCCACATTGATGTAATGGGAGAGATGGACCTACTACAATAACCGATCGACCCGAATAATCAACTCTTTTCCCAAGTAAATTTTCGCGGAATCTTCCTTCTTTTCCTTCAATTAAATCTGAAAAAGACTTATAAGGTCGATTATGATTATCTTTCATAGGTTGCCCTCTAATTCCATTATCAATAAGTGCATCTACAGCTTCTTGAACTAATCTTTTTTGGCAAACGATTAAACCTCCCGGTGTAGAATCACTGCGTACTAAGAAATCAAGAAGAGTATTATTCCTATAAATTACTCGTCTATAAAGTTCATTTAAATCAGATGTAATCAGTTCACCTTCACCTAATTCAATCATTGGTCTTAATTCAGGGGGAAGAACTGGTAATAAAGATAAAACCATCCATTCTGGTTTGATTTTTTTTTGGATGAAATGCCTAGCTAATTTAATACGTCTAACTAAAAGATCTTTACGTCTTTGAATTTTTCTATCTTGCCAATCATTCCCCGTCGATTTTTGTTCGGTAAATTCTTTCCATTCTAAGTGCGCATGATTTATTACATTTTGTAAATCTAAATCAGTTAATTGTTTTTTTATAGCTTCGCCCCCTGTAGCAAATTCTCTATTTCGAAAAATTTCGAATCCTGCGTAAGAAAAAAAACGAGGGAATATATCTTTCCAAGATTGATCTTCGTATTTGAATAAACCACGTAATTTTAATAAAGTAGGTTTTTTATTTATAGGTCTAGCAAGAAAAAGATTGAGATAGGTTATTTTAAAAATTTCCCCCCGAAGAATCGGACATGAAAGTTTTCTTTCATCCGGCTCAAATAGTTATAATTAGAAACTTTAGTTTCCATGCATAATCAGATATTTTTTATTATTTCAATAAATATACTTACTATTTGTTACTCAAATGATAATTGTAAATGTTTTGTTATTTTTTTATTGAGTGATCTTGATCCTTCAAAAATAAAAAAAAAAGAATAATAATTTATTTGAATTTAAAAAGGTTTTTCTTGTCCATAAGTTGATTCATTGTTCTATCCTTTAGGTTTTCGCTCTATTCCGATGATTTATTCTTTATCCAAAGTTGGTTTGCGATGAATTGACTTTGCTATATCATAGAGAAATATTTATTGGAAAAAAATATATAGTTTTTTTACGAAATCTAAATCACGAATGTTTTTTTTTCTAACCCTAGATATAAAATCCCCTAGGCTATAAAAAAAAATGGAATTGTTATGTTTTGAGCTTCATTCCATTATTTTATAAAGGCATGTCAAAATGGGGAGTATTCAAATGATAAGCTATTAGAATAACAGAGTTTAAAAAGGATCTGTAAAATTGAGATTTAGGATCAAGTCACACATCGCAATAAACTAGACTTTCTAATTCTTTAAGTGGTTTAGCCAATAAATTAGCAATGCAACTAGGAAGACGTTTCAAATACCACACGTGTGTTACGGAACATGCTAATTCGATATATCCCATTCGATATCTTCTTATTCTTGATTCAGTAAAATCTACTCCGCAATGTTCGCAAAATTTTATAGAATTTTCTCCATTCTTGATTCGTTGATATTTTCCACAAACGCAAACTCCACTTTTAATAGGTCCGAAAATTCTTTCACAAAATAAACCATCTTTTTCTGGCTTATGCGTTTTGTAATGCAAAGTATAAGGTTTAGTTACTCGACCGACAATTTCACCATTAGGTAATATTCTTTCAGCCCAATTACGAATTTGTTCCGGAGAAGCTAATTCAATCCGAAGATGTTGATATTTCGTTTGATAAGTCATAACATAAAAATTCCAATTTTTTTTTTTTAAATTTCTTTCAATTTTAATTTTAAATCTTTCTCAAATATAATAGCATGATTTATTTCTAAAGCTAAGGAGCGTAATTCTCGAATAAGTAGTTTAAAAGATTCTGGAGCGGTATTAGGTTTGGGTATTGGTTCTCCTGTAACGATGGCACCAAGAACTTCATAACGAGCTTTAATATGATCAGACTTAATAGTTAACATTTCTTGTAATATGTAAGAAACACCAAAACCTTCTAAAGCCCAAACTTCCATTTCCCCTATTCGCTGCCCTCCTCGTCTAGATCTCCCTCGGAGAGGTTGTTGTGTAACCAATGCATACGGTCCACTGGAACGAGCGTGAATTTTATCATCCACTTGATGAATTAATTTTAACATATAGGCTTTTCCTATAGTAATAGGTTGTTCAAAAATTTCTCCCGTTCTTCCATCGAGTAATCGATTTTTGCCAGGATTATCTGGTTCAAATAACCAAGGGGTCTTTGTTTTTTCACTTGCTTCATAAAGTTCTGAAAACACTAATTTTCTTGAAGCTTCACGTTCATATTTTTCGTCAAAAGGTGTTATTCTATAATTTTTATTGAGAAAATATCCAGCTAAACCGAGCAAACATTCAAATATTTGTCCTACGTTCATCCGTGAAGGTACACCTAAAGGACTTAATATCATATCTATAGGCACACCGTTTTGCAAAAAAGGCATATCTTGCCTAGGTAATATTTTTGAAATAATGCCTTTATTACCATGTCTACCAGCAACTTTATCACCTATTTGTATTTTACGTCTTTGCAAAATATATACATGAATAGTTTCTGCTTCATTAGAATTATCTTCTTGATAGATTGATCGGATATCGATAACTCTTCCCTTTCCGCCAATGGGAACTTTAAGACAAGTTTCTTTTGAATTGGATACTTGAATACCAAAAATGGCTTGTAATAATTTTCCTTCTGGAGCACGTGAAGTTTCTTCTGTTTCTTGGGGTGTCAATTTACCTACTAAAACATCTCCTGTTTCAACCCATGAACCTGTTAATACAAAACCATTTTTATCTAAATGACGAAGCAAATAATTATCTAAATGAGGTATTTCTCTAGTAAATTTTTCGGCACCTTTATTTGTAACACGAGTTTGAATCTCATATCTTTCTATATGAATTGAGGTGTAGATATTATCGTATATTAAACGTTCATTAATCAAAATGGCATCTTCGAAATTGTAGCCCTCCCAAGGCATATAAGCTACTAAAATATTTTTTCCCAAAGCTAATTCCCCTTTTGAAGTTGCTGCTCCATCAGCTAGAATCTGTCCTTTCTTTATATATTTTTCTCTTACCTGAGGTTTTTGATGCATACAAGTACTGTTATTAGAGCGTTGATATATAATTAAGTTTGTATTTATTTCTTTCCCATTAAATAATAGACTTATTTTTTTACTATTAATGGAACAAATTTTGCCTCCCCATGTGGATACAATTACATTACCTGAATCTAAAGCTGTTTGACTTTCTATACCTGTTCCGACGATACATTTTTCTGCTTCTAAAAGGGGAACTGCTTGACGTTGCATATTTGAACCCATTAAAGCTCGATTTGCATCATTATGTTCGAGAAAGGGAATCAGGGAGGCACCGACGGAAAAATATTGTGAGGGAAAGATACTTCTAAAATGTACTTGTTCCCATGCGATTGCAACAAACTCTTGACGATAGCGAGCTGCAGTTAGTTGTTCTTCTCGATCGTTTTTATCTAGTGCTAAAAAATTTCCAGTAGCTATGCGATAATATTCATCCTCTCCCGCTGATAGATTATAGATTTTATTTCTTTGCCAATTTCGTGAAATTTTATAAAACGGACTTTCCAAACAACCTAAAAGACTTATTTTTGCATGAATAGCTAATGAACCTATAAGCCCAGCATTCATTCCTTCGGATGTTTCGATAGGACAAATGCGTCCATAATGGCTGGGATGAATATCACGTACTTGGAAACCAGCAGTTCTTCTTGTTAGTCCTCCGGGACCTAAAGAACTTAATCTTCGTTTATGAACCATTTCTGTCAATGGATTTGTTTGATCGAGAAATTGAGATAATGGATGTGAACCAAAAAATTCTTTAAAAGTTATTATTAGTGGAGTTGAAGTTACTAAACTTTTTGGGGTTGGTAATCGTTTCCGCTTAGTGGCTCCTCGTAAAATATGTCGAATCGAATTTTCCAAGCGATTTAATGCTAATTTCAATTGGTCTTGTAATAAATCCGCCACGGAACAAACACGGCGATTTTTTAGGTGATCTATATCATCAATTGTTCCTATTCCGAATTTTAATTTTATTAAATAATCAGCAGCTGCTAAAATATCTTGAGGTAATAAAAAAGTTTCGTTTTCAGGTACATTTAAATTTAATTTTTCGTTCAAATTAAAACGTCCAACTTTCCCCAATTCACATCGTTGTCGAAAAAATTTCTTTTGTAATTCTTTACGTATAGATTCTGAGAAAAGAATATCTCCGCCTATGCAATACAATTGTTTATAAAGTTCAACAATAGCTTCTTCAGTTGAAGAAGGGTGTTCCTTCTTAGTTTTTTTTTTTTTAGATTTAATAAATATTTCGGGGTAACAAACACTTCCTAGTATTTTTTTTAGATTTAAACCCATAGCTAACAATAAAATCAAAATAGAAACTTTTCTCTTTTTGCTTATTCGTGCCCATATTCTTGTTTTTCCATCAATTTCTAGTTTTAACCTTCCTCCCCAATTAGAAATTAAAGTTCCAGTATATATGGAAATTCCGTTACGGTCTAATTCTGAATTATAGTAAATACCGGGACTTCGTAAAATTTGGTTAATTATAACTCTCGCTACTCCATTAACAACAAAAGTACCGTGAGAATTCATTAAAGGAATACTTCCAAGAAAAACTGTTTGTTTTCGTATTTTTCCCTTTTTTTTCTGCCCTAATTGAGCAGGTACATACAAATCTGATGAATATGTTACAGATTGATATACAGCATCTCTTTCTTTAAAAAAAGGTTCTGTTAATATATACTCGTTGCCAAATATTTTAAATTCAAATTCTTGTTCAATATCTTCAATATTTGGAAAATTTAGAAGTTCTTGGATCAAACTTTGATTAATAAAACGATTAAATCCTTCAAATTGTATTTTTCCAAATTCAGGGAGTACGAGAATCTCCATATTATCCTTCAAATTTTTATCGGAGTTTATCTCACCCATATAAAAAAATAAAATTTAAAATTTAATTATAAACCAACAAAAAGTAAATTATGTTATTTCGATTGCTGTTTCGTCTATTCAATTATATAGATTTGGAAATAAATTGAATCAGATGTATTATTTAGTAAGAGCAAATGGTGACATGGCCAAGTGGTAAGGCAGAGGACTGCAAATCCTTTATCCCCAGTTCAAATCTGGGTGTCGCTTTGAATGTGTAAACTGTGGATTGTTTATTCCGATGTCTTTAAGAACAAACTGTAATGCTCTATATAATATAGTCTGTTACATTTGAAATGTTCTTGGACTCATCTTATAATAATCAATCCATAAATAGTTTAAACTAATTGTTAAGTAAAAACAATTCTACTGTTATTTCTTTTTTAATTAGAAATTAGTTAAGAATAATTGCTTCTTCTCAAAAAATTATAAAACATCAAAGAAAATATGAATTTAAATACAACGATAATATGTGTATATACTATCGATGTATTTGTTAAATAAATTAGAAAAAATTTAGGAAAAATTTATGGATATTACCAATATAGCTTGGGGGGCATTAATGGTTGTTTTTACTTTTTCTTTGTCACTCGTTGTATGGGGAAGAAGCGGTTTATAATTCTATTTGGTTAAAAAAAATCTTTTTTTAAATGAAGAAAGGGCATTGAATTTATTAATTAATAAATTCAATGCCCTTTCTTCATTTTTTCCTTTTCGTAAGAAATATATGTTGTAGCACGAATTTCCTTACATCCTTTTTTCTTTATGGGAAAATTACCTAATTTCAAATTTTGATAAATGTATCTTTTTTTTCCAAAATTTAAACCAATATTTTTTGTTTTTTCGTTTTCTCCGTAATTCAAACCGTTTCTTAGATAAAGACTTTCCGCAATAAAAAATATAGTAGTTCCACTTAAAAGTATTTGAGACAAAAGAAGAATTGGATCTAACCGCCAACCCTGGAAGAAGAGAATCCCTCCACATAATAATCCGATGGAGGAGAAGAAAAAATCATAATATTGGGATAGAATAAAAAGAATCCCCCCCATAAACCATATATGATATTTTCAAATCTGTATGGCTTAAGCAAAAGAAATTGTAACTTTATTTTTTGCTCAAAATCCAAGTTAATTAAAACAAATCTTTTGGATTGTCTCTTTCTTTTCAATCAGTTTATATATATATATTTTTTTTTCTCTAATTCCAATTATAAAAAAATTGTATTTTTTAGTACTTTATTTTGATATCTTTAGGCTCACATTAAATTCCGTTGTGATTACTACTCTACCTTCCAGAGAAGGAAGACTAAGTGACAAAGATATTATTATTTGAATAAATATTTGAATATGCTTTCGAAACAACTTAAAAATAGTTGAAATATTTTAACCATGGATTTTCTTTTAATATCGGTAATTTTTTTTCCAATTCTTTTTTTCAAGTTTCATATTAATAATTTATTATAAATATGTTGAAATTTCATTTTTTAGGTACATTCAAAAATCACACCTCTAGAAACATTAGGTTCCCTAATTCTAAGGGCATATAAAAGTATACCTGCACTTACTAAAGCTACCCCTATTACAGTACTGGGGCTTAATTCCATATGGTTCATTTTTTATTATAATTTAGTAGTTTAATAAATAAATTAAAGTGCGAAAAACAAAAAAAATATGAATTATTTGTGTTTTTCCTTAATATTTTTATTTATTGTAAGTAAATTCATTTAAATGAAAAATTTAATTATTTTGGCTAGCGGTTTGCACATAAAGAATGAGTGAAAAAGCTGTAGGAATTAAAATAAAAAGAGCTGTAGCAATAAATGCTGAAATATTAACTTCCATAATTATATTATTTTAATGTTTTTTTTTCCCGGAATATGGGATATTGTTCGTTCATAAATACAAATGTTTTTTCTGAACAATCAAATCCGGTTAAATTTTTTATTCCAATTTCTAATTCACGATTCAACATTAATAAAATCCTAAGTTTTGGGCCAATTAATTCTTTACCACCAATGGAATAATATAACATATAAAAAATTTATCCAATAAAAATTTAATGAATATTGCCTTGAAGAGGATTCGAACCTCCATGCTTATAGCACAAAATTTTGAATCTTGCGTGTATACCATTTCACCACCAAGGCTGTAGTGAATTATATATACATATAATTCACTACAATATAATTTTTTTTTATTATGTTTTTTTAATTGTTGAAAAAAAAATTTAAATTTAAAGTATCTTGGACAGAATACGAAATAGGATTAATTAAAAAACCCAAAAATATCGATCCAATTGCACAAAAAAACATACTAAATTCAATAGAATTTTTTTCAATAAAAGAAGATGGGGAAACAATATAAGCTTCTATATATGGATTTAGTTGTTTCTTCTTCGAATATATCATTAATTTTATAATTTTTAAGTAATAATAAATTGAAATTATACTTGTAATTAACGCTACCATAACTAATAAAAAAAAACCTGCTTGCCATCCGGACCAAAATGAATATAATTTACCAAAAAAGCCGGTGAGTGGAGGAATACCTCCCAAAGATAGCAAACATAGGGTTAATGAAAGACTTAATAAAGGATCTTTTATATATAACCCTTCAAAATCACGAATATTATCTGTTCCTGTACGTAGCCCAAATAATATGATACAAGCGAAAGTTCCTAAATTCATGAATATATAAAAAAAAATATAAATAATCATACTAGTATATCCATTCAAATCACCCGTGATTAATCCAATAATTATATATCCTATTTGACTAATTGATGAATACGCAAGCATACGTTTCATACTTGTTTGGGTAATTGCGACTAAATTACCTAGTATCATACTTGAAATAGCTAAAATTTCTAAAATGAACTTCCATTCATTTGTTAAAGAAACGAAAAGAATATTGAAAATTTGCGTAGCTATAGCTATACCAGCTATTTTTGAAATAACGGAAAGAAAAGCAACGACTGGAGTAGGTGAGTCAGAGTAGAAAAAATTATAACTTTTCTCTCATTCAAAACCGTGCATGAGGTTTTAGTCTCACACGGCTTCTAAGTAATGTTTTTTTTTGTTTTTAATATTCTATTACTTTCCTCGTATCTGTATAATAATAATAATAAACGGAATTTATAATTTCAAACTTATCGAGGAATCCTTGCATTTCAACGATTTTTGTTGTTTTTAATCTCTTGATTTTTTTCTCCGTTCCCAATAGTTTTCATAAATTTTTTTATTTTAGGATCATTTTATGTTGACTGATATTCCTTGATTTTATTGTAATTGTTTCGAAGAATAAAAACTAAAAAAATAGTAGGAATTTTAATGTATTATTTCATAATTCGTCACAATTTTTTTATTTGTAAAAAACTATCCCTGATAATTTTTAGATTCCTTAAATAATTTTTATTCCTAAAAAAATAAATGTTTCGAATTTTGCTTTATTCTAAATAAAAATTTTTTTTTTCAACCTAAATGAAGAGCATGTTATTCTATACTATATTTATATTGGGATTTTTTCAAGAAATTATTTATAGATATAATTATAATCTCTCGGACGGGTCGCACTCCTTCATAAATATCGGGAGTCCATTGGTGGAAAGGAACTAGAGAAAGTTTAAAAGAAAGTCCGATTATAATACATATAAGTGCAATGAAAAGTCCTTGAGAATTGTAAATTTGGCTATTCAAAAAATTATTTGCTATTTTTTGCATATTAGTTTCTCCTCCTGATAAACCATATAACCAGGAAAAACCATATGTCAGAATAGAAGAACTTAATCCACCTATAAGTAAATATTTTATAGCGGCTTCGTTTGATCTAATATCTTTTTTTGTATAACCACATAATAAGTAAGAACATAGACTTAAACATTCTAAGGATACGAAAATAGTAACTAAATCATTAGCACCACATAAAAACATCCCTCCTACAGTACCTGTTAATACAAATATTAAAAATTCAGGAATAGCCATTTCTGTACGTTCAATATATTCGATAGATAAAGGGATACATATTATAGAAGACAGTACTATTAAAATTTGGAATATTCTATCAAAATTATCTGTTCGAAAAGAACCCGAAAAAATAATACTAGGTTCTGCTTTCCATTGAAAAAATAGTACTATTATAGTTACTAAAAAACTTGTTAAGGTAATGAAATATAATAAAGTTGTATTTTTTTTTCTTGATGTTAAATCAATTACAAAAATAATTAATAAACCACAGATTGGAATACATTCCGGTATAATAGTATTTCCATAAAAAAAAAAAGTATCAGGTTCTGGTTTCATAAGAATTATCCAAGAGATAGAATGAATTATTGACACAATATTAATCAATATTTTATGTTTCGAGCAAAAAAAAGATTTAATTTATTGTATAATAAAAAATTATACAATAAATTAAATCTTTTTAAACAATATTTTTACATTTTTTAATTCGAATCTTTGATTTAACGAAAATGTGCAAAAGCTCTATTAGCTTCTGCCATTTTATGAGTTTCTTCTCGTTTACGTACAGCAATTCCATTTTCTTTAGCTGCATCTATTAATTCATAACTAAGTTTTAAAGCCATATTTTGACCCGAACGCTTTCGTGATGCTCCTAATAACCAACGAATTGCTAGTGCTTTTCCCTGAGTTGATCCAATTTCAAGTGGAACTTGATAGGTCGATCCTCCTATACGTCTTGCTTTTACTGTTACATCAGGAGTTACTTTACTTATGGCTTGACGTAATACAAACAATGGATTTTTTTTTGTTCGACGTTTTATATTTTCTATCGCTTTGTAAAGAATTCTATAAGCCAGTGATTTTTTTCCATTTTTTAAAATACGATTAACTAACATATTAATTAATCGATTCCGATATATTGGATCAGGTTTTACACTTTTTTTTTCTGTAAGACTCTTACGTGACATAGTACAAATTATTCAATTTTTGTTTAATAAAAAAACAATGTATTCAATTTATTTTGACTTTTTCACTCCATATTGTAGGATGGATTTTTTTATCTTCCTCCAAACCGTACATCCGATTTTCAACGGATACGGCTTTCAACATCTCATTTTTTTTTTAGATGCTTACTCATTATGAATTGAGTATCCGTTTCCATTAGTAATTTTTTTTGGAAATCTTATATTTTATAATTCCTAAATTAATTCAAAATACCCTTAGATCTATTTAAGTAGACGATAAAAAATCTACTTTTTTATCAAATCGATTGCTATTCCTGTTTTTATTTGTCCCAAAAAAATAAAAACATTTGATAAATAATAAAAAAATTGAAGGAAAACTGCAAAAATTGGATACAAATAAAATCCTAGCTATTAATGTAACAGATAAATTTATTTTATAATAGCCTGCTCTGGTCCCCCTCTAAGTTTTACAGTTTTTGGGTTAGCTATTCATTTACATGTTGATAGCAATCAATATGGTATCTAAAAAGATGATACAACTTTTTGGGAATAATATATAACGCACTAGAACGTCCTTGTTGACGATTTTTTACTCCAATAGCATCCAGTGCTCCTCTAATAATATGATATCTCACACCAGGTAAATCTTTTACTCTTCCTCCTCTTACTAAAACAACCGAATGTTCTTGTAAATTATGTCCCATTCCTGGAATGTATGCAGTAATTTCAAATCCAGATGTTAATTTAACTCGAGCAACTTTTCGTAAGGCGGAGTTTGGTTTTTTTGGTGTTGTTGTGTAAAAGTTGACAAAATAAGTTACCTTTTTTGTCACTCTACAAAACCGTACATGAGATTTTCATTTCATACGGCTCCCCGTTCAAAGTTCATAAAAAAATATATTAATAATAATTATTATTAATTATTTTTTTTTTTTTAGAATAATTATTTAATTGTATCTAAATTACGTATGTTTATCCCCAAAATTTTGACGAGTTAGTATTAGCTTATCAATGTGGTTATACGTTTACCTCGGAATTCTTTTATTCAAAATTTTTGTCGTTCCACTCTATCCTCGAATAAGCTA